CCTTGCCCATAAGTCCAGCATAGATACTCGTGTGGCATGCAACCATAGCTAATTCCTCGAGAACCAGCTCTGGTGGCAGGGTAGTCTTCCCTAAAACCTCTTTCATGGTCCCCTTGAGGTCCCTCCCCGTTGACTATTCGGACGTACTCCATTCTGCGAACAAGCAGGGATGTGGCCAGATAGGCAAGGCTGATGGGTATAACAAGGCTCCCTAAACCTTGCACAGCCATATCACGAGTTCGCTCCCTTAGGGAGTCCATTCGCTTTTTTTCTATAAAAAATCTAAAGGGAGTGGTAATGACGTATGTAGGAAGGAATAAGATAGATCGAGCGAAACCCGGGACTATATATTGGTATATAGATCCAGTAAAGGAGCTCAGATGGGACCACAAGCTGCTCTTCTCAGAGGATGGCGCGTGACCGAACTTATCCCATACCCTTGTGGCAATATCCATCGCAATAAGGTGCTGCTCATCGGAGGAGAGTTTTTTAGTTTGTTTTAAAGAATCGCGGACGGATTCTTGAAAATAACGGAGGCACTGCAGTAAAACCTGATCAAAAACGTATTTCATTACCCCGAAGGTACCGAGTAAGGTGGCCAGGTGGTTCATAAGATCCTCCGCTTATTAAAGATATTAGTGAAATAGGTAAGGAAGAGCCAGATTGAAGAAGCAGGAACAAATTTGAGATTCCGTAAAAGAAAAAAATATATATATATGACAACCATGCCGACTATGCCGACTATGTCGACTATGACTATGACGGCCATAACGTTTATTCCTCCTCTTGCCACTTAGCTATCCCAATTTGAAGTGGCTAAGTGACCTAATCCTCTCTCTCTAATGAGATATTGACTCCTAAGAAGCTAGTGCTCTGTTGCTTTAAGAAACTATCTAGTTGATCAAACACCAAATCTCGTTGGCTTGCTTGGGTAAGAATTAAGAGACCGTCGTTTTCTAGAGAAAGGGGAATACCTAGCCTCTTTTGATAGATCGCCTCTATCAAGTAGGCAAGAAGTACTATCTCGTGAGAGGCTAAAATACGGGAGGAAAGCAACCCCCCGTGATACCGACTGCCCCCGGGCTTCCCGCTTAGCTCTTCTTCTACCTTCCCGTAGTATGGCAGTACACGGGAGGGTAGATAGATCTTTTCTCTCTTGTTTAACGACGACTGAAATAGAGCAAGTTCCTGAAGAATGGGATGGCGTAAAACCCTTTGTAGATAAACATCCTTTTCAGGCTCGTCTAAATCCATACAGAAATCCATTACTTGTTCTCGTATGGCCCCCGCTCCTGTAAGACTGGCTCCATTCAAACCGGCATAAAGAAGAGTCTTCAGCAGTTTTTTAGGGATATCCTCTCCCCATTTGGACATAATGAAGGACCAAAAATGGCCAGTCTTGTAGGCCTCTAATGTATTGGGTGCTAAACCCCTCCCTGTAAGACCCGCATAGATACCCGTGTGGCAGGCCACCATATCTAGCTCCTCAATAGCCAGATGAGGCGGAATGACTATTCCTTGTAGGAGTTCTTTGAGAACCTTCTTACACTCCCTTTTTAGACAAGATATAGTGCCCGCCCCGTCCACACCCTGGGGAATTAGTCTTGGATACCCCCCTAGTTGTGTGTAAGAGGTGGCAAACAGCCTCTTAATAGGGCACCGGCGATTCAAAGAAGTGCTGCCTTGCCTCCTAAATAGCCTAAATAGCATATAAACAGTGTCAACTATTGGGGAGGCTGCCCTATTTATTAGGTCGAAAAGGCTTTGAAATTGCGATTGAGATACCTTGAATTGGTCAATAGATTGCTCTAAGGCTGGGGCCAGCGGGTAGTTTAACCCATCCATGGTGGTTGAAAGACACAGCGTGGGTGGTAGCTGAATGCTGACGGTATGCAATTTTGCTATAGATCCATATACCTCCTCTACCTTATCCATCATAGAGTAATCCCTTTGCAATATGATTTTGGCCTCATCCACTAGACGTTCTATGGGCCAGTCCTCCCGTTGGCCAGCCAGCGCGCCCTTTAACCAGGGATATTTTGATAGAAAATCCTCGGTCTTCTGGGCTTCTGGTCCCGTCAAAGAGCCCACCTTTTCCTCAATTAGGCAGGAAAGGCTCCCTCTATTGGATTGGGTTTTTCTCATAATCTCGCCCTTATTAGTCACTGGCCTCTCCCCTAGCCTTAATGGCCTCTTGTCCTGTCCCTCCGCCTTTTCCTCATTGTCTGCCTCAAATGAATTGACTATGGCCGTCTGATCCCTTCCAGTATAGAGATTGTCGCCTGATTCCTTAAGGTCGTCGTGGTCGTCATAGTCGTCATAGTCGTCATAGTCGTCATTTCTCTCCTCGCCGGGCTCCTCTAAGGGTGACTCCTCAAAGAATCCTTCCCAGGGTTCCCTCTCCATCAAGTACTTAACTGTGTCCGACCGCTGGCTCCTTCTTATAGGCTCCCCCTCTTCTAAGCTGATTCCTTTTACCATTCTTCCATTCATTTTCCTTTTTATGACAATATCCCTATATCCCAGTGATCTTAGAGAATCGTTGAACACTTCTCCAAATGAAAGGTAAATGACTGGCTCAATCCCATTTGCTTCTGTGTACTGGATGTATGAATTGTGCAGCCCACCTGGTATAGGTATCTTCCTGGCGCCTAACGGCATTTCACTGGGGGGGTGATACTTTACGCAGCTAAACAACCATTCCAGAACACCCGATACATCTCGCCCCCCTCCGCTTAGGTCGTTAATTGCTTCTACACTCTGCCCTATTCGAGCCCATTTAGCTGGCATATCAAGTGCCCAGTTAACCAGCCCGCTCGCATCCCTTTTTAGTTTTGTAAGTAAATACGGGTCTCTTCGTATAGCCGCCCTGGGCGTAAGTAGGTATAGTATACGCCGCCTAAACCCGCTTGTTCTGTCTTGAGCGTCCCACATGGTGTTGGCGGTGACTATCAGGAGTCCTTTGGGATCTATTGCGTAAATCGGAGCGTTCTTTACCTCACAGGTGACTCTATCCCCCGAAATGATCTTTTTGAGCACAGAGCACTGCGCATTATTGACCTTGGAGGGAATATCGGGAAGTGTCAGCAGAATCTTATCCTGGACTGCCCTCATTTCAAACCTGTTAGTGAGTCGAAGGATATCAAGGGCACAGCAAGATTCTCCCAGGATAGACTCAAGGAGCTGCACTAACGTAGACTTTCCTGTAGCTCCGGGTCCCCAAAGGTACAAACACACCTGCTCTTTGTTATTCTGGGTAAACAAAAGCTTCAGGAAGGCCCTCAATAGATTGATTTTGAACGGGTTGCCATCCATGAGGTCAATAAGAAATCGTTTTTGTACCCCTGTCAGGGGGGTACCGGGGAGAAACTCTGTTCCCCCACGAGTGAAGGCCCACTGCCCGGGTTGGGGAGGTAACATGGTATAGCTATCGCTCCTGGGGTCTATCGTCAAAAAACCGTTCAGAAAGGGCAATCCTTGCAGAGGATACGGAGTCTTGTACAAAGACTGACGCAGGTTCTCCTTCACCATTTCTTCGAAATAGCGTTGGAGTTTCACTGAATGCGCAGCATCTGTGTGGTTTCTCCGGTAATAGCAAGAACTTGACCCCTTTCTAGATCCCATGGTAGAATCTTTTTTCCACAGAACGTGAGGAGCTTTCGATCTGATCCGCAGGAGGGAAAGATTTTGGGATGTGTATCTCATTTGAATAGAGAATCAAAAAACAAGGTAACTGGGTCATGAAAAAGATAGAAGAGTTTTCCTCTACCGTGCGTGTCTCTGGTTTCAGTGACTGTCGCGGCTTCAACCTTACAATACGGGTGGGTCCGAAGTCATCATCGGATCCTATCTTATAGGAATGGATATCCTTTTTAGGTTACCGAATCTTTACCAGACAGCCTTGTTGGGGCGAAAGAAAGAAGAAAGTACGAAAGCTGGATCGATCAAATTGAAGCTCTGATCCTTTTAAAATAGGTTCCTCTTCAAGTAGTAATTAGTGATACGGATAGGCTCATACCGACTCGTCAATCTCCTTTCTATCGAATTCGTGGAATACAACTTGAATAGGACAAAACAGAAAAAAATCATTGGCTAATTGTTCATTCGATTAGACAATTTTCTATCTTTTGATTAAGCATCTTTTGATTAAGCATCTTTTGATTTCCATTTGATCTCTTAATCTATTCCATCCTATTGGAGTGAGCTTGGAGCGAGCATCACGGGCACCGCACAAATCGATTGGTTTCTGGAAACGGAGCGATTCATGACGCGAATACCATGGATTCTATATCATACGGGAATGATTATGGGCCCGTATTAGTACTCTCGAACTGATCGGCAAACACAAAAGGGTGAGGTACCAGATTTGTAAAGTAAATTTCTATCTGTAGGAATGAAGATTACTTCGTGTTTAAGACATTCAAATCAACAAAGAAATCTCTTTCTCCTCACTACTTCTTCAGAATGCTTACTAGAGGTTAGTAGACTGATTTCAACAGAAGGAGAAGTGAAGGAGGGAAGGGTGAAATGCAAAAAAGGAAGAATTGAAAAGGATTGAAAAAGAGAGGGCTTTTACACCCCCTATTTCATAGATTCTTTCGTATGGAGAAAGAAAAACAACGAGAGAGAGTTCTAGTTCTGTAATCCTATTCTGAATTTTCTTTGAATGACGGGGAGCCGTATGAGGTGGGAATCTCACGTACGGTTCTGTATAGTGACACTGGAACTAGCTATCTGTCGACCATTCCACAACTACACCCAAAAAACCTAACTCTGCCCTACGTAAAGTCGCGAGAGTTCGGTTAACCTCTAAGTTTGAGGTAACGGCTTATATACCAGGAATTGGCCATAATTTGCAGGAACATTCTGTGGTCCTTGTGAGGGGCGGAAGAGTTAAGGACCTACCCGGTGTAAGATATCATATTGTTAGAGGAACTTTAGATGCTGTAGGAGTAAAGGATCGTAAGAAAGGGCGTCCTAGTGCGTTGCACAACACGGTCGTGACTTGTATCATCGCGATGATTCCGTATCAATTGTTTTGATATGTCAAACGCATAGCTGACCTGAGAATGGAAGTATTGACAGGGGACTGAAGCCTGCTATGGCAAAAACGGATGATTATCCATCTATTTGTGTGAAACAATTTAGTGTCCAAGGTCTTACTCTTTAGTAGGCTGAGTCTCACCTGGACTCCCACCGCGAAGATCTTCAAATGTCTTTTCTCTTTTGGAACGGGTTCAGACTACCATTACGGAGATTCTCCGAAGATTTTGTCAGCATTTGGTAATCAAATCGAGAAACCCACGGACATTTTGAGTCAGATGATTGAAATGCAAGATTTTCTCTTTTCTATTTCTAGACTTTGATCTTTCTCTATTCCTAGAGAAATGATAAGTAGATAGTCCTAGGAGAAGGAAGAGGAAACGGATACTCGATGCCTAACGAGTCAATATGATTTTTTGAGGTATTTTCAAATTACTTTGATCTGTTCTATTCAATCATATGGAAAGCTGCATACGACGAAAGCCGTACGTGCAGTTTGGAGGGAGATCTCCAACTAGCCGGAAGATCCACCCTACAATATGGAGTCAAAAAGCCAAAATAAAGTCTTAAGTAAAAGACAATTGGGATAGGAGACGAAAGACACATCTGCAAACTCATGTTACATTGGAGCGTCGTAGCGAACAAAAAGAGAACCATGGAATCGGATCCGATTTATCGGAATCGATTGGTAAACATGCTGGTTGATCGAATCATGAAGGATGGAAAAAAATCATTGGCTTATCAGATTCTTTATCAGGCTATGAGGCAAATTAGGCGAGAGACAAATAGAAATCCACTGTCTGTTCTACGACAAGCCGTACGTGAGGTGACTCCTGATGTTGTAACGGAATCCAAACGTGTGGGTGGATCGACTTATCGGATTCCCGTTGAAGTCGTACCTGCAGAAGGAAAAGCTTTGGCTATTAGATGGTTATTGGTTGCGTGTCGAAAACGTTCAGGTCGAAGTATGGCTTTAAGATTGAGTGATGAATCAATGGATGCTGCCAGAAATTCTGGTAGTGCGGTACGAAAGAGGGAAGAAATCCATAGAATGGCAGAAGCTAATAAAGCTTTTGCTCATTTCCGTTAGTCTCAGATTTGTTTCAATCCACGAAGAAAAAGAAAGTCGTGGATTGAAACCTTCCGTTCGTTGTGCAGTGGCGGGTATTAGGAATCGGAATATGCCAGAAACTTCTAGTAAAGAATCGGACGACGAAGAAGAAACATATTGGAATTCTAAGAGAAGATTGATAACGATTGATTATACTCTGAAAGTCTCTTCCTCGAATGCCTTTTCCTTATCGAAGGGGAAGAGACTAATGCAGAGTTGAGAAACTCATCGGAGAAATATTGATACGAGATCCATCGTGGAACCAGAACAAATTGCGGCATACGTCGAGGGATCTGCGTGCTCCAAGCAATTGTCACGATTCGGGAAACTTTTTCTAGTTGCGAACCGGGAACAAAACCTTCACGCTTCATCCAAATGTACTGAGCTTCAACTTCGACCCAAGGGGATTTGACCGAGAAGAAATCTCCTTTTTCCTCACTCATTTCTTTTGTGTCACTCGCAATCTTTTGATTCTCTTCGAGAAATTCCATTTCATGAAAAGAATCCCACCATGGACAAAATATTGTAGTCCCATTTGTCATATTAGGATATTGGTTTCTATAGGGGCTGGGAATCCATATTGATTTGGTTGTCAATGGATGATCTACATTTCTCTTCCCAATGAGATACAGAAGAGAACTCCGCAATTCTTTCTTACCGAAGATTGAATACGTAATGCATAACAAGGATGAGAAACAGAGGCGTTCAAAATATCAATAGACCTTCCCTTCTTTTTCTGCGTGTTGAAGAATCAAGATTAGTTGACACGAATAGGATTTCATGATATAGTATAAGTTAACAAGCGCACTCGCCTGGGGAATCACTCATTGTTTTGAAAACCAAAAATTACCATGACCGCAACTTTAGAAAGACGCGAAAGCGCAAGCCTATGGGGTCGCTTCTGCGACTGGATCACCAGCACCGAAAACCGTCTTTACATCGGATGGTTCGGTGTCTTAATGATTCCTACCCTGTTAACCGCAACCTCTGTATTTATCATTGCTTTCATCGCAGCTCCTCCTGTAGATATTGATGGTATTCGTGAGCCTGTTTCCGGATCTTTGCTATACGGGAACAACATTATCTCCGGTGCTATCATCCCTACTTCTGCAGCTATAGGTTTACACTTCTACCCCATTTGGGAAGCAGCTTCCGTTGATGAATGGCTATACAATGGTGGTCCTTACGAACTGATTGTTCTTCACTTCCTACTTGGTGTAGCTTGCTACATGGGTCGTGAGTGGGAATTAAGCTTCCGTTTAGGTATGCGTCCTTGGATTGCTGTCGCATACTCAGCTCCCGTCGCAGCTGCTGCCGCCGTATTCTTGATCTATCCAATCGGTCAAGGAAGCTTCTCAGACGGTATGCCTCTAGGCATTTCTGGTACTTTCAATTTTATGATTGTTTTCCAAGCTGAGCACAACATTCTTATGCATCCTTTCCACATGTTGGGTGTAGCTGGCGTATTCGGCGGCTCTCTATTTAGTGCGATGCATGGTTCTTTGGTAACTTCTAGTTTGATCAGAGAAACAACTGAGAATGAGTCTGCTAATGCAGGTTACAAGTTTGGTCAAGAGGAAGAAACCTACAACATTGTAGCCGCTCACGGTTACTTCGGCCGTTTGATCTTCCAATACGCTAGCTTCAACAATTCTCGTTCTCTACACTTCTTCTTAGCTGCTTGGCCCGTAGTAGGCATTTGGTTTACCGCTTTGGGTATTAGCACCATGGCATTCAATTTGAACGGTTTCAACTTCAATCAATCCGTGGTTGATAGTCAAGGCCGTGTAATTAACACCTGGGCTGATATTATCAACCGTGCTAACTTAGGTATGGAAGTTATGCACGAACGTAACGCTCATAACTTCCCTCTAGACTTAGCTTCTATTGAAGCTCCTTCTGTAAACGGATAATACTTTCCTGGTCCTGCAGTATAATGAAATACCAAGCCTTCTCTTTTTCAAAGGCTTGGTATTTCACGAAACTGAGACGAAACTGAGTCCTATCGAACAGATAGAAAGAATTGTTATTGTCTGCCGTGACTCCACGCGATGGGCTCTCGATTCTGAATCCTTCAAAATATTTAGAATACTCTTCTACAACTGTAAGAAGCATCCAATTTTTTTTCTTCCAATTGACAAAATGGTTGTAATCCCGCGCTCATTGCAATGAATCGAAAACACATTCTTTATGAGATGGATCTACCATTCAAAAAATGGACCAATGAAACGTTTCTCAATTGAATGACCCTGTAGAATAGATTTTGTTCCCTTCTACGTTTCAAGAACAAGTAAGGGGAGGGGCGGACGTAGCCAAGTGGATCAAGGCAATGGATTGTGGATCCATCACGCGCGGGTTCAATCCCCGTCGTTCGCCCATTCGGTTGCATACCTCAAGATTCTCGCGTGAACGAAAAAAGGTCGATAGAAAAAAAAAGAAAGAAATAGATAGGGTTTCCCCCAATTTGCAACGGGTCGAGATTCCAAGGAAAATGGAATTTTTGGATCCCAAAATGTCTATAAATTACTACGTTCGGGGCAACATTCACTCCATTGGGTCTTGAAACTTCCCATTTTTTTCTTATAATAGAATAGTATAAGCAAATAGTATCTATTCCATAGAAATACAATGGAGAGGAGGAATGAGGTGGAAAAAGTGGAAGAAAACAAAGTAAGAACTTCATATTCCCTATCTAACCTTTTGGAGTCAGTAGGAATCGATCGATTCCGCTACTTCTTTGAAGTATTCAAGAACCAAAATCAAGGAGAATCCTTAATGGGTCCGTTCTCTAGCTATAAACCTTTTATTAAACTATTTGACTTATGAATGTTGGGTTCACGTTTCCTACGAGACCCGCGCGGTTCCGTACGGGAGAGGGGTAATAGCACCGCCCTGGAAATCCTCGTGTTACTAGCAGTAGCAACCCTTGTGCATCGCTTGAACGAGAGAGATTCGATACAAAGAGGTTCAATAGATTTAGCGAGACTTCTTCATAGGGGTACCGCAGTCAAAGAACCAGCAATAGATTTTTCTCAATTCTCTTATTCTGTTCCTACGCCAGTGGGATTCTCGAAGGATGGAAAAAAAGGAGTATATCAGAATAATGACTCGAAATTGAACGGAGATTTTTTTGCAGGTTCGGGGGGAGAAAAACAGCAATTTCCTACATATGAGGTAAGGAATCCCCCGGTTTCAGGTGGGTGCAAGGTCTGGGCAGTAAGGAATCCTAGCGGGAATACATCCGGAAAGATGATGAATAGGATTCATCTACGATCCATGGATAGCAATCCGGGAGATCTCCGCAGGTTTTTCGAATTCTATAGGTTTTTAGTACGTCGTAATAATGACTGTTACCAAAAGGATTCTGATCGGCTACGAGTAACGAAACAAAAGAGCAATCTTTTACCTTTCAAAAAATTAGACTTCATGCTACTCGAGTATAGGAATTCGGTGCATCGGCAGCAAGTTGAATCATTGTTCCCTTTTGCAGTGGGATTAGCGGGAAATAGTTTCAATAGGAGTCTCTATCTATTCCAGAATCCTAAGTGGTTCCTCCAATCATTAGGGTTCGATTCTCATCAAAATAGGGGAGAATCTTCTATTTTGCAAATCTATTCAAAAACAAAGAATGAGCCAATAGATCGATTGATTGGATTTCTTATACCATTCAATACAATAGTTTTGAAAAAATTTGAACTTCAAAATAGCCAATATTTACGTCTCGAAAAGGTACTTCCAAGAGTCAATAATGGGAATCAAAATACTGCTTGTCCGAGTCGATTCAAAGAAGAAAGGAGCATACATTTTCTATATCCCCTAGTTAGATGGTATGAACAAAAGAGGTTAATCTCTCTCTGCTCGATCTACACGCTTCTTCTACATGATGATCTTCGTGCATTAGCCTATGAGTGTGTCTCACGAATCCATTATCAATTGGACGGCGGGGCGGGAAGCAAAGGATCCACTCGTTTAGGAAACTTTTTTCTTGAAGAAAGATTTTTGAAATGGAAGAAGTACGCAGGGTATCTCTTGAGCAAGCGTATTCCATTCCGAATTGATGAGGATATGAATGCCTGGTCCAAAGCGCACGGATGGCTTGACACAATAGGGAACCTGTCCCTTTCCACTTCAGGGAAAGTATCGCTAGGAATCGAATCTGACTTGGATACATCGATTCGCGAGATATCAATATGGAAAAACAGATTTTTAACGAGTCCTATTGGTAATACTGATATGGCGATTGAAAGGAACAGAAGGTATTCCCACGAATTGACCAATATGTCATTTCTTTGCAAATCGATTTTTTCCAAGGTTTTTTGCCGAAAGGTTCTGAGAGATACAATTGATTATTGGCTTGATAAACTGAATGATATGACGTGGCTCGATCCCTTTTTGGATTCACTCAATATTGAGAAAAAATTTTCTGTTCTAAAAGGAATTCTCGAAGAAAAAGATCGCTTATCTATAGATTCCGGATTGTTAATGAACGAGGAACCCGCAGATTATTCGATCTTTCTCGAGCACACAGTAGATTTCTCTCTTGTTGAATTTTCCTGCATCGAATCTATGCAAACCAACTTCTCTGATCATGCTCTTTCCATCACAGGAAAGCAAAATTGGAATCTATTTTTACAGAATTGGAGTTGCGGAAAAGGTTCAAACAAGAGTATTGAAAATATTTCGAGACATATTCTCGATAGGATGAATACACGAGATTTTCTAAACCAATTTCATCTATTTCTGTTGAACCATGCCAAGAAAGATTCTATTCCGGAGCTCAGGATCAAAAGGCATCTCCTCATTGGAAAATATAGCAATAGTTATTCCAATCTCTTGGATGATTTTCCTGTGGGTTCCGACCATGAAGTCATCTACCTATTGAGAATAGGATCCTTCGGTAGGGAGGAGATAATATCATCAATTCAGTCCCACGTGTCTGATTGGTTATTCCCCAACTTCTTGCAACGAGCAGAAAGGGAAATAAAGGATTCTATATGCGCGACAATTCAACCTACTCCGTCTGATCCAGATAAATTGACAGTATTCCCAATCCATTCAGATAGGCATTTCCATTCAATTTTGGACCTAAAGAGATTCCTGTCGAAGCTGAGCCCATCTGCTCGTGAAACGGGAGATTCCTCTCTCTTTTCGTATAGTAGAAGTGGGAATTCCTCGTGCGAAACATCGAAAAATTCTAAGTTATCGACGGATCGGCGACCTCGACCCCGTCCTAAGAATATGGGCTTGGATCAAGTCGATTCAGAGAAGTCTATTGAAGAGAGATCAAGCTTGGTGAATGATTGCATTGGAAATCGGCTCGATCAAAGTGATTCATCTATCAGATCTTTCTGGGAATCAGAAGAATTGGAAACACTTTACTGGTCGAAAAAATCCTCATTGTTCCGCATCGGTGCAACAAGATCTTTCACGGAATTGATTGGAAGGGGGGTTTTGCACAAAGAGAAGCTAGCAGATCTAGATGTCTGGGAAGAACCTATCCGTTCGTATCATCCCATTGATTTCAAGGAATTCTTAAAGGATTTGAACGAGTATATGATCTCTTGGATTTGTTGGAGGGACAATATATCGGAGAAATGGAGCTTGTTTTGGGAATATATACCCTGGTTTTTCACCATCACCTGGTGGAGATACTTTTACGATCTGATTCAAGAGACATATCCAGAAGTGAGACTAAAAGTAAATGATGATTTACGCTACAATATCCCCAGAATCGGAGAAAGAATGGCGAATCGTATAGACAGTGCTAGCTCTTACTTGTTGCAAAAACTAGCATCGAGATTCAGAAAGAGATTCAGAAACGATTCAATCAATAACATATTCTCCAAGATAGATCTTTTTCTTGTCAAAGAAATGAATGAAACGAAGGTTTCATTCTCGGGATGGTCAACAGTGAAACTCCCAAATCAGTCTATCCTATATTACCTCATTCTTTGGATACTCTTTGTTCTAGCATCTTCCAAGCATTTTTGGCCCGCTGTTTCAGGTTTTAGTTCCCTCTATTTATGGAAACGTTTCAATACGATTGAATACTTGATGGACCCGAGGCGTAGATCCCATCTGGAAAAGCTAATGTATTCCCCTTCGATAAAAGAAATGACAACGAGGGATCTACTGATACATTCTTTGAAGAGATTCCTGAACTATCTCAATAATATATTCTTTTACTCCTTAGTGAAAAGTGAACTCGAGTCATGGATGCTTCATAAGGAAAGCCCCGATACCCTTAGGACCAATAAGGAATTACTGACTCAGTACTTAGTTACGAATGAGACTGTTTCCGAGTACGAATCAAAATGGAATTTTAGCTCAAGTAGCGGGATGAATCATGAATCTTCTCCACAAGAAGGATTGCTTTTTTTGTCATACCTACTTCAAATACGTCAAAATAATCTATGGAACTACAAGATCCATAAGTTGGATCCCGCGGAGAAGTGGGTTTCTTCCGCTTTTGAAAGAAATCTTTTGACAATGAGACAGAGCGGTGTACCGCATAGGCCATGTCGCGAAACACCTATTTCGCTCCAATCAGGATTCTTACCATCTAAGGGAATTCTATTAGTAGGGTCCGAGGAAACTGGAAGGTCTTATCTCATTAGGGATATAGCATCCAATTCCCACTTCCCGTTGGTGAAACTACCGATAAGAAAATTGCTATACAATCGATCCTATTTTAAGAAGAATGTACGTGGATTTTTTATCTCAAAAGAAAGCGTACGTCGAGTCAATTCTATTTTTGGAATAGCAAAGGAGATGTCTCCCTGTACAATATGGATTCAAGATATTCATGAATTGAGTGTTCATGGTTCGTATCACAAATTAGAAGCTGATCCCAGATTTTTACTTTGCCTAGTATTGAGGAATATTCATAATGAGAACAGGGATTCTCGCATTTGTAACAATCTTGTCATGGCTTCGACTCACATACCTGCAAAGATAGATCCAGCTTTGATAGCCCCAAATCGGTTAAACCAATTGATAAATCTTCGTAAACCTAATAGTTTTCAGCGTCAGAAAGAATTGTCGATTCTATCATGTGTCAAAGGATTTAACATACAGGCTGATCCATCTTTTCTTAAAGGAACCGGGTTTGGAACTACGGGTTATAGTAAACGAGATTTATTCTTTCTTGCTCATGAAGCGTTATTAATCAGTACTTATAGAAGAGAAAAAATTGTATGTAGTAATGCAATTCTATTTGCTTTACATAGACAACGCGTGGTTGCGACTTATCTGGATAATGCAATTGAATCCGGTTCGGAGTACAAAATATTTTTTCATAGGATAGGAAAAGCTATTCCGAAAAAGAGTTTGGTAGATACTCCTACCACAGATTCTTTGTGGATTGGTACTAATACACTAAAGAAGCAATTTTATCACTTATCTGACTGGTATTTAGAGTCTCCAAGAACCGAGTCAACCATTATGGAACTCACCCTATTTCCGCATATTTTGGGGCTACTGGCTGTATTAGCGGCTCATGATTACTGGTTAAGAATGGATCTAATAAAGGGAGACAATCCCATTATTATTGATAAGTATTTAGAGAATGGTTTTCATCTAGCTTGTGGTATTCTGGAAAACCTTCTGAGGGATTTTCCACGACCAGAAATTTTTGGAAGTGGAAATCAATCTGAGAATAGCCTTTCCTTTCCTTCTCCTATGGGGTGTTCCCCGGATATGATACATGCAAGTCGTTTTTCCCAATCTACGGGAAAAAAGGGACTTCGAACCAATTATGAAATCAAACAGTCAGGTGAAACAGACTTGATTTCGGAAGAAGTATCGCGTGAAACGACTGGGTCTCCCAAGCTTTGGAATTTCAGTTTCATGCGAAGTGGTACTTATGAATCGATAAGATTATCGTCTGAATCCGATGATTTGCAGAACGTAATACTTCTTCACCAGATTCATTCTAAAATCTACCAACGGGAACTTGACTGGAACACTATAAAACTTAGCCAAATTGAATCATATGATACAAAAGGATCTTTTTTCAGTTACGAAAGAACTTTGGATAAATTGAAACAAAGACAGGCCAAAAGATTGGAGGATCGGTTCGAGACCATATTGTTACGCGAGCAATTCCTTGAACTGGGAATCTTTGACTCGTCGAATCCATACGAAACCCAATGGAATCGATCTGATGAACCAAGTCTATTTGTAGGGGGACGTTTCGTCTGGGACCCCACGCTTCTCTTTCAGTCGGATCCTAACCCTCCTTCCTCACGTCGTAGTTTTTTAGTGAAGCAAGAATTCCTCCGGAGGCTTTATGTGACTTACGGTATGAGAAAGGAGCGCGAGAAACGTTTCCCGAATGAAAAAATTAAAAAGAGTTTTCTCAATCGTGGGTATGATCGAAAATCGATCACTACTGAGTTATTGAAGAAGCAGTCGAATAATGGTCATTCGGACGAGGGGCAACATTCCGATTCCAAATACCTTAAAGAGACTTGGTTTATGCATATACATTTGCAATATCCACACATATCTCGCCCTATTCACTTGTATCAAAACATTGTAGTAGAAGATTGGAAAGAGCGATTCATTCGTCCTAGGCTTTTGGTTCATAGAAATAGATGGATGAGGCGGAACCGTTCCCAATTCAAAGACTTTCTTATTTATAATATGTTGCTCGAGAGTTACCAATATCTCCTCAATCCATTCTGGTTCGATGGAACTTCGTTGGATCGAACGGCAAAAGAATTCTCAAATGAAAGTTCAGTATGAAAAGAAAAAAATTATTACATATTTCTTATTCATCCTAGATCTCTAGCTATATAGAACCGTCAGTAGGTTGAATCGGTAACGGTAGGGGGAAGAGATATCCCCCCTTACCGTTACCGATTCGGTGACTCCTGCTTATTATGCTTCGAACGACAAACAAATCTTGGTTGGATCCTTTTCCGTTTTCATAGTCTCCTCACTCTAGAGAGGGAGAAAAGTCTATTGAATTTGAGAAGGCTAATAATATGGTCTAGGGGGTCTGGGAAGTCGTTCCTCCCAAAGGATCGTGGTGCTTCAACATCCTGCTTGCCCACAAGGAATCCTTGATAGATATGTGCGCTCGCTCCCTTCGGACGCAAAAGCATAGCCCCTTTATTATTCGCCGAAATCAAATGATATAAGAGCTACTGTATAGCAAGTTTGAGACTCAGGAATCTCTAGGGATATCTAAGGAATTCGTTGGTTCTTCTTCGGGTCGGATTTCCCATGGGATGTTTGGGGAGGGGATAGAATCGATTCGAGCTCCACATGGTCACAGATCGGCACTCTTGGAATATCGGCAGAAACTGAAAGAAAAGCGTTTCCAAGAAACGAGTTCCGGTACTACTGCCTAGTTGAGAACAGGAAAAACAAAGAAAAGCCTTCAATCTGTTTCGACTCTCACGAGGCCAATAATTGATTCTTTTCATTCTAACCGTTCCATTCAGTATTGCAAAGTGGAAATTCCAAAAGAAGTTGCGCCAAACACGGGTCCCTACAAGCATTTAAGATGATCTAGAAAAAGGGAAGGAGATCTTTCCTTCATTCATTGCGAAGGTTTAGAAAACCGTAGTATTGAATCCTTCGCCGGCGTTCCATTCAGTATTGCAAAGTGGAAATTCCAAAAGAAGTTGCGCCAAACACGGGTCCCTACAAGCATTTAAGATGATCTAGAAAAAGGGAAGGAGATCTTTCCTTCATTCATTGCGAAGGTTTAGAAAACCGTAGTATTGAATCCTTCGCCGGCACCATCGATGGGCCGGACTCGAGTCCAACGCGGGTTGTTTGGTGCAGGAGCGGAAAAATACTAACGGGGAGTCCGAGATGCAGAGAGTGCAAGTTTCTAGCAATATTCGATGCCTCATGAGAAAAGATAAAGAGAGACGCCTAGCTATTTTTATTTGTTAGATTTTCCCCTCTTTTGGCGTTTGGTGCAGATCAAGTTGTCTGTCCTACCGGCAACCTGCGGCATCACCTGCATCATCGGATACCTCTTTCCTTCTATCTTTATTCGACCGCAAATCAATGAATCTCCCCGAATAGGATTTGAACCTACGACCAATCGGTTAACAGCCGACCGCTCTACCGCTGAGCTATCGAGGAAAATGACGGGGGTCTCATCCCATACATGTTGAACGAATCGATACTTTATAAAGCTTGGATACGACTCAACTTCTATTATAGGAGGAAGCCATAGTGATAGCAATCCCTTTCTCCTTTTCGGTCGGATAGAGTGGGGGGGGGGGTGGTGCGGAAGATCCCGGTCGTAGTTGATCCCGTCATGGTTTGGCCTACCCCCCCCCCCCCACACACGGCGTACTGATCAATAACCAATCACGAGTTTTTCTTCCTCCCTTTCCGAGAAGCATGGTAGAATAGTCACAGTATTTATTCTGGTAAGAGTCTCAGAATGGAAAAAAAACTCTTTTGAAAAAATAATTAATTATGAAAATTTATTTCATACACGTTTCTAATGTTTGAGTTGGTCTTTGGGAGATCAAGGAGCAGTCGCAATAATCAATAAGAATTTGGAGCTTTGTGGGACGAAAATAGCAATTTATGGTAAAGGCGGAATAGGGAAATCAACAACTAGTTGCAACATATCAATAGCCTTGGCCAGGCGGGGAAAACGAGTATTACAAATTGGATGTGATCCTAAACACGATAGTACTTTTACACTTACTGGATTTTTAATACCTACGATTATAGATACTTTACAATCAAGAGATTATCATTACGAAGATGTATGGCCGGAAGATGTTACTTATAAAGGTTATGGTGGAGTAGATTGCGTAGAAGCTGGTGGACCGCCGGCGGGAGCCGGCTGCGGGGGATACGTAGTCGGAGAAACAGTAAAGCTATTAAAAGAATTAAATGCCTTTTATGAATACGATATTATTTTATTTGACGTACTTGGAGATGTAGTCTGTGGTGGTTTTGCAGCCCCATTAAACTATGCTGACTATTGTATCATAATCACAGATAATGGTTTCGATGCACTTTTTGCAGCAAATCGTATAGCTGCATCCGTTAGGGAAAAGGCGCATACGCACCCTCTGCGATTAGCAGGTTTAGTTGGAAATCGAACATCTGAAAGAGATCTTATTGATAAATACGTTGAAGCTTGTCCCATGCCCGTATTAGAGGTACTACCTCTAATCGGGGATATCCGGGTATCTCGGGTGAAAGGAAAAACATTGTTTGAAATGGCTGAATCTCAACCTACTCTTAATTACGTTTGTGATTTCTATTTGAGTATAGCAGATCAGATATTGTCTCAACCAGAAGGAGTTGTACCGAAAGAAATTCCAGACAGAGAATTATTTAGCTTACTGTCTGATTTTTATTTAAATCAGAATAATGGAAAAAGAAAGAGTGATTCAGGCATTCAACAAAAAATTTCAACAGATTCTATAATCATTTGATTCTACAACCAAGTACCTTACAGTAACTCCATGCATTTACTCTTTTAGAGGAAATTTCTTTATGCAAACTATCAACGTTACTAATTTCGAGTGTGAAACCGGTAATTATCACACTTTTTGCCCCATCAGTTGCGTAGCCTGGTTGTATCAAAAGATTGAAGATAGCTTCTTTTTAGTGGTAGGTACAAAAACTTGTGGTTATTTTCTACAAAATGCTCTCGGAGTTATGATTTTTGCGGAACCTCGTTACGCAATGGCAGAATTGGAAGAAGGAGATACTTCAGCTCAATTGAATGATCAAGAGGAGTTAAAAAAAATATGTATTCGAATAAAAAGAGATAGAAAACCCAGTGTTATAATATGGATTGGGACATGTACAACAGAAATCATAAAAATGGATCTAGAAGGTATAGCGCCTAGGCTAGAAAACGATCTTGGGGTCCCAATTGTAGTGGCACGGGCCAATGGCTTGGATTATGCCTTTACCCAGGGGGAAGATACTGTACTGGCCGCCACGGCGCATCGGTGTCCAAAACGTAATATATCCAAACCTCAATATAGGGAAGATGTAGTTGATACCGTCAATGGACTCGAACCCAATGAGTTGAAAAATAATTTACCCAACTCAAAAATACGAGAATCGGACAAGAATTACTTAGTCCTTTTTGGCTCCTTACCATCTAATGTAGCTTCTCAATTGAATTTGGAATTGAAGCGACAATCCATTGATGTATCGGGTTGGTTACCCTCTCAACGATACACCGAACTTCCTTCACTAGGTGAAGGAGTTTACGTCTGTGGCGTAAATCCATTCTTGAGTCGTACAGCAACGACTCTAATGAGGCGTAAAAAATGTCGGTTAATTGGAGCACCTTTTCCAATTGGACCCGACGGAACGAGGGCGTGGATAGAAAAAATTTGTTCTGCATTTGGTATAGAACCCTGCGGTTTGCAAGAAAGAGAGGCTAACATTTGGGATAGCCTAAAAAATCATCTTGAAATAGTCAAAGGAAAATCTGTTTTTTTTATGGGAGACAATTCGTTGGAAATCTCAATAGCGAGGTTCTTGATTCGATGTGGAATGATTGTTTACGAAATAGGTATCCCATATATGGATAAGAGATATCAGGCTGCTGAACTACTTTTTTTGAGAAACACTTGCGAAACAATGAATGTTCCAATGCCACGAATTGTAGAGAAACCAGACAATTATAATCAAATTCAGCGTATGCACGAATTGGAACCCGATCTAGCCATTACTGGAATGGCCCACGCGAATCCTTTAGAAGCAAGAGGAATTGATACAAAATGGTCCGTTGAGTTCACATTTGCCCAAATTCACGGGTTTACCAATGCAAAAGATGTGCTCGAACTTGTAACTCGTCCTTTAAAACGTAATTTCAAATTGGGAACTTTAAAGCAGAACGTCTTGCTGAGACAAAAAACAAATCATTAAAGAATTTTTCACTGGTAAATCAAAAGAAAAAAAACTAGTTTCTAATTAGGAATAAAAATAGCAATAAAAAAAAATTAACAATGAGTTTCCATCTATCTTTTCTATAGTAAACGTTACGATTTTTTACTAAAATTTCCATTGAGCCCATGCATAGTATGAATGTCAAACATGCTATGCAAAGGCATACTAACTATACGTATACTACCTTCTAGACATTACGAAGAACATATTGACTCACGCGACGTAACTTATTTTTTGTTATTGATCCAATTCAATCTTTTTTATTTCTAAAATAGTCAATAAATCTATCTATCTATTGACTATTGATTCCAGAATGAGGATATAATAAAAAAGGACTTTCTGGTAGTAAATAGTGTATAATCAATCGTTATTCATCAAATAATATAGGAGGGAGAATCGGATATTATTAAAAACAATAAGATCAAATTAGGATCTTGCTTTTTTGGAATGACATCATTTGTTTGGATTGGAAACGCTAGTTCCTTGTTAATCCTTGGATTTTATCATGGCCTATTATCGACACTACCCATGAGTCCGTCGCAGATTTTATGTGTAAGATCCTTTTTTATACAAGGGAGCATCGGTGGAATCACTGCATTGATCGGATCAATGATTGGTCAATTACTTCTATTTTCAGCCATACTTTACTCCCCTTTGTATGTAGCGATATTGAAGCCTCATATCGCAACTATTGCAGTAATACCATGCATGTTTTTCTACTGGTTTGAAACAAAAAATCTACCGAATTATCAAGTTTTACGACCTATAAGATCAATTCGCGATTTCAAAATAGTTGTTATATTCTTAACTAATTTTTTATTTCAAATATTGAATCCAATCTTGTTACCAAATCCCGCTTTGGCGAGATTGCTTCACCTCTTTCTATTTCGATATAGCAATAATCCATTGTTTCTAACAAGCAGTTTTCTCGGTTGGTTAATTGGTCATGTCTTATTCGGCTATTTAGCTAATCTATTGGTGCTTCAAGTAGAGAGAAATTCAACGATACCGTATCCGCTGACTAAACGTATCATTCATAAAACTTTTAGTATTATCTTCTTTATCAAACTGTTGCTTTGCCTCGGTAGGGCCCCCGTATCTTTCTTGACGAGAAAGTTTCAAAATGAACTAATTAGCTACGACAAGAGCTGCCTCGATTTACCATCCCCTGTGCATTGGCTTTGTAACCCGTGGCCGGCATCTTTTTTTGATCCAAATAGAACAAATCGGGCTCTGCGTTATAGAAAGAAAAGCCGAAGGAGTGATCAACGCATTGTTAAAAAAAGACAATCAACTTATTTTTTTGATAACTGTTTGGTCGATGGTAAACCACGATTGTATTTCACGTCACTATCTAGTGCGTCAATTTTTAGAAGACAATTAGAAGAATCATTAAAGAATTTTGAGGTTCTACCGTTAGAGCTTTATTCATATCAGAATTGGATTTTAGATCAAGCGAAGAAAAGGGAAAATTTACATAATGAGCTGAAGGATCGAATCAAACTTATGGAGCTGAACTCCATACTTTCGGAAGCGATTGAACAAAAAATTGGATTGAGGAAGGAAGAGGATGCGGAAAGAACGAACATATCTAAGATATATGATCCTTTATTAAGTAAATTTTTTAGGGGCAGGATTCCAACTCCACAGTCGTTTCTAACAACAAATGACTTGATCAAACCGATAAAAGATACATATAGAAATTATGCAGGAGAATCTCATTATAAAAATCGAATAGCTAATTGGATTTATAGTGAATACATTTATTTTGAAAATAGCAAGATTCCGCTTCCTTGGGAAGACTTGTCAATAGATTCCATCGAAGTTTTACTTTTCACGTTTAACGAGTTGATGCCTTATAAGCAGTCATTTGGTATGGGACTCGAAACTATTGTCAAAAAAGCAAAAAATTTTTTGACAAACCAAAAATCCTCTTTTGTGACTTGGGAAGAGATTTTCAAATTATTGCCAATGGATCGAGCTTTGTTTCTTCTCTATTTGGAGGAAACGTGCGGAAACCCTAGTCACCTTGAATTATCTAATATATATTTACTCAATCAATTAAAGCCTATTAATAATTTGAAAAGAAAAAAATGTTTGATTCATCGAGTGGACGATCTGGAAAGAGAGTTATTTCAGAATATTCGATTAATGTTTGATAATCGATTTGATCTAGCCGGCGCAGAAAGTGACGTCCGTCATAAAAGATTAAGAAATTTGGCAATTAGTATTGGAAAGACAAATGCAAGGTCGGTTAAATTAGTAAAGCGTTATACGAAATCTTCTGATTTCCGAAGAAAAATTATTAAGGGATCTATGCGGTCGAGAAGACGAAAAACGTTGATTTGGGAATTGTTCCAAGGAAAGACCCATTCGCCTTTCTTTATGAGACTTATGGAAATTCCTGTTCCATCCCATAAATCTGTCAAAGAATCAACTTATTTGAATTACGAAACATTAATAGATAATGCGGGAAAAGGACTGGATATTGATATAGAACAAACATCTAAGTTTCCATCACCTCAAGGATTTCTAAGCAGATCAAAGTATGAACGGCTAGGCATAGCCGCTAGATTGGATGTAGGGCCCATACACACGGGTAGGGGCTTGCTATTAGTAGCACAGTCCAATTTTAGACGATATATCAAACTACCCGTTTTGATTGTACTTAAGAATATTGGTCGTATATTATTGTTTCAACGCCCGGAATGGCTTGAAGATTGGATCGATTTATGCAAAGAAACTCATATTATATGTAGTTATGACGGAGAAGAGTACTCACAAACCAGGTTCCCAGGACGTTGGTTGAAAGAGGGTATTCAAATAAAGATTTTGTTTCCGTTCAGACTGAAACCTTGGCAGAATCAGGAGAAAAGAAGAATTGGTGGTAAAAATATTGCCGGATACAGGAAATCCCAAAACCCAGATACTTTTATTAATTACTTAAATACTAAAAAAGCTGAGTTCACCTACTTAACAGCTTGGGGATTTCAAACAGATTTACCTTTTGGAACTATAAAAGAGGAACTTCCTTTTTGGAAACCCATTAGGATAGAGTTGATTAGAATAATTCAAAAGAATATGCTTTTACGAACCAGGCAAGCCCACCATTTCCTTTCTAAACAAACTGCACTTGCAGAATTCTTGCAAAATTTAGCAAACAAATTCAATTTCTTTTATACACTAGAAGGAACTAGTGGAAAAATAAGTTGGAAAAATAGGTTAGAAAACAAAAAATTAGTAAATTCCAAATTCAAGCGCGATGAAGACTTTTTCAATGGAAGGTCAGTCGATAAAAAAGTCTGGTCAAACTCAAGTTTGACCAGTAACAAGAAACAGTCATATTTGCACAATAATGAAGAACGGGTGGAACAGAAAGGATTTGCACTGGATGTTCAATCGAGCGTGAATACAGCAACCCCTAACATTTTGTCAGGGAATAGACTTGATGAACAAAGGCAAGATATTTCAAAAATCCGTACTAATGAAATGAACTTATACGGGACAAGCCTCGTTGGCTCTTTGAGACTGGAGAAAGAATTGGTGGGTATTGGGGAGAAATTACTAAGGATCCACAAACTAGTTATTGAATCAATAGAAAACTGTGCTTGGTATATCAGAACGGCATTCCGAGATATTTACAGAATAATCGTGCATTTCTTGATTCAACTTGCTACACTTCAAATGCAATTGGCACGAGCTATTGACGAAGTAACGCATAAACTAGGAGAAGCTAACAAATCGAACTTAATAATTTCTGACCGATCTAGATTATTAAGAATTGGAAATAACCAATCCAAGAACTTATTGTCTCACGCTTATCTCTACGAAAAAATATGGCGTGCTAATAATTTAGACTTAACAATTTTACTAGATGAAAACGCGGTAAGTTATAGAATCGAAGGAAATTCTCGTGCTGGAAATGAAACAAATTGGGATGAAATTTCAGAATTAAATGTTCATACTCAAAAGGATTCATATTCTAGAAAGTCTCGCAATAGTATCTCGACAAGTAACCTTGAAAACCCAGCTGCGCACAAATATAAATATTTTGATGAACGTATAAAGATCTGTGGAGAATGGTGGGGGCTTACCAAATCATTTCAAAAATTAACTAGAAATGATTGGAAAATCTGGCTAAATCATTTTGAGAGGTACAACGTACCTGTGGAGGTATGGCAGCGAATAGCACCACATAGATGGAGAACTGATCTCGGCAATTTCAAAAAACTTGAAGAAATCGACAAAAACATTTTGGATGGGCGTATCAGTTCCTTATCTTGCAAAGCAAAAGACGACTATTCGATTTACACCGAAAACCCCTTGCTTAAAGATCGACTTAGAAATTCTAATAAACGTCGTAGATTTCACTACTTTTTAAAAAATCTCGTCGGTCATTTGGCAGAAGCAAGTGTGGATAGATGGAATGGCATCGAACGAGGACAAATGAATTCTCAAGCTCGTTTGGAATATATGGTTAAAAGTAATGACAAAAAAAATCTTGTTTCTTTACTCATCTTTAATTCCAAGATCAAATGGGATTTCAGACTAGATTTGGCTTTATGGTCAATTACGGATATTACGATAAGAGATTATGATAAAGAATTCGGATTTGCACCTAAATTTGAAAAGTCTATGCTGACTAAAAAATATGATCTTCTTTCAAGAAGCAAATCTTACAGATTCGGCTTGACGTTACCGCTGAGCGAGAGGTTTTTTCAGAATCAAACACCTCAATTGGGTAGAAAAAGATTTATTAGTCGAGAATCTTTTTCTTCGAAACTTCGATGGAGATTCAGATCAAAAAAATTGAAAAGAAAATTGGAAAAATTGAGGGAAGTAGTATCAATCGTCAATGTAATCGGGAAAGAGCAAAGCATTACTTCGTTTTATGGCAATATAATGTTAGAACCAGATTTGTTGAATGTACTTTTCACTCAAAACAGGCATAAAGTTCTGAATCATTTGTTTTTCAATGCTCATCCGCGTAGACCCAAAGTTTTTGACGATCAAATTTTGATGTACAAAATGGTTAGCACTCTACTGAAACTTAGAAGTAGATTGAAAAAGAGTTTAGATAACGAATCTTTTAACTTATGCCCATTACCTTTCCTCGAGGTAAAAAGTCAAAAGGATTCTTCTTTTTGCAATATCGAAGATTTTTTACTCCCCAGGCGTCGCCGGCAACTGCGGTTCCTTGAGTCTCTATCAATTCCAGAACCGACAAGATTTGAAAGGAATTTATTAAACTCTATTTTTGATTCGAAAGAAATTGAAAAGAGGAAAATCCGTGGGAATCTCATGGGAGTACAGAGGATCAGACGTTTCCTGTGGCCTGGTCATCGCCTAGAAGAATTAGCCTGTATCAATAGATTTTGCTTCGGTACTGCCAATGGTAGTCGATTCTCAGCTCTTAGAATAAGAATGTATCCAATTATCGAAGACTAGTTAAAGTTCAATAGTTACTAAATTTTCTTCATTTGGGGTTACCAGATCTTCGGTAATCTCATTTGAAGAAAATATTGGATTAAAATCAATAAATTCATTTGAAAAACTCGGAAGCTTTGCATTATAGATAATGATTTCTTCTTCAAAGATTCTCTTGCATCCTCGGTTGATTATTTGTTGTTTCTCTCCCCTTTGTTTAAAACCATCAGAGTATTAAATTTTTGTTAAATTGATGGATAAAATGATCGGATTCCTTGGTTTGCTAGAAATTAATTGAGAGTGATAAGCACCCGTTACTATTATTATGGACAAAAAGATCTCTATTTTTTCATTGTCGATTACTAAGAATGATAGTATTGGATCTTCCGGATCTCAAGTATCTTACTTAACTTCTCGAGTCTCGAGAATCACTTCTCATTTGGAACAACATCCTAGAGATTTTTCTTCCCAAAGGGGACTTTGGAAATTACTTGGAAAACGTAAGCGTATCTTGAGATATTTGTTTACGAAGGATTTGAATTTATATAATAGAGTAGTAAAAAAGTTAGGTATTCGTGGGTTGAAGGATATTTGATTCATACTTATAAAGGGGTTATTATTAATTGGCGATCAATAATTTGAAAAGCAATTTCATTATTTTTTTTTATTTTGTTAAATACGGATCAATAGTTATTGGGAGAGAAGTGACTTACGAGCATGTCCCTCGAGAAAATGGATCCGGTTATTGTGAGTATGGGTCCTCATCACCCATCAATGCATGGTGTTCTTCGACTTGTCGTTGCTTCAGATGGTGAAAATGTTGCTAATTGCGAACCGGTGGTAGGTTATTTACACAGAGGGATGGAAAAAATTGCTGAAAACCGAACGATTTTGCAATATCTTCCATATGTCACAAGATGGGATTATTTAGCTACTATGTTCACGGAAGCAGTAAGCGTGAATGCGCCAGAAAAGTTGGCGAATATTCAAGTACCTAGAAGAGCTAGTTATATCAGAGTGATTATGCTTGAATTAAGCCGAATAGCTTCCCATTTATTATGGTTGGGTCCCTTTATGGCAGATGTTGGTGCCCAGACTCCCTTCTTTTACACATTTCGAGAAAGAGAAATGATTCATGATTTATTTGAAGCTGCCACGGGTATGCGAATGATGCACAATTATTTTCGTATCGGAGGGGTAGCCGCGGATTTACCCTACGGGTGGGTAGACAAATGCTTAGAATTTTGTCACTATTGCCTACCAAAAATTAGCGAATATGAACGACTCATTACGAATAACCCAATCTTTCTTAAACGGGTCGAAGGAATCGGTTTCATCGCAAGAGAAGAGGCTATCAATTGGGGATTATCAGGTCCAATGCTACGAGGTTCCGGAATTCAATGGGATCTAAGAAAAGTGGATCATTACGAATGCTACGACGAATCGGACTGGAAAATCCAATTTCAAACAGAAGGAGATTCTTTGGCTCGTTACCGAGTACGGATCGGAGAAATGAAGGAATCTATAAAAATTATTCAACAATGTTTGAAATTAATTCCTGGAGGTCCATATGAAAATCTTGAGGCTCGGCGTTTTGCCCAACGGAAAAGTCATGCGGAATGGAATGATTTTGATTATCAATTCGTCGGAAAAAAATCTTCTCCTACCTTTAAATTACCCAAGCAGGAGCACCATGTAAGAGTAGAAGCTCCAAAAGGAGAACTAGGAGTTTTTCTAGTTGGGGATAATAACGTTTTTCCATGGAGGTGGAAAATTCGGTCGCCTGGTTTTGTAAATTTGCAGATTCTCTCTCAGTTAGTCAAGGGAGTTAAACTAGCTGATATTATGACAATATTAGGTAGTATAGATATTATTATGGGAGAGGTCGATCGTCAAAACGATAAGCAATATAGAATTTTTCGTCGAACTGGTGGTTAAGCTCATTGAAAAAATGAAAATATCGAGAGATTCTATCGAATCAATTCAAACTTTAATCTATAGTTTATTACTTGCTACAGGAGTAACCATAGGAGTGTTAGTAATTGTATGGCTCGAATGAAAAATATCTGCGGGAGTACAACAGCGTATCGGGCCCGAGTATGCAGGTCCTTTGGGGATTCTTCAATCCTTATCAGATGGATTTAAGCTTTTAACAAAAGAAGATACTATTCCATCCAGAGGGGATACCTGGTTATTTAATATAGGTCCAGCTATGGTAGTCGTACCAGTCCTCACAAGCTTCACCATAATACCTTTTGGGAAAGATGTTATCTTAGCCAATCTTGGCACAGGCGTCTTTTTCTGGATCGCCGTATCAAGTATTACCCCCTTAGGCCTCTTGATGGCAGGTTATGGATCAAATAATAAATATTCCTTTTTGGGTGGTCTACGGGCTGCTGCTCAATCCATCAGTTACGAAATACCCTTAGCTTTGTGCGTATTGTCAATATCCCTACGTGCGATTCGTCAAATACAAATGGTAAGATCTTTCTAAATACTTTTTACTATTTTTTTATTATAAAAGAAATAACTAGATAATCATCTGGGTGAGATTAAACAGCGTTTTGCAGTGATTCGATCAAATCCCATGTATCAAGTACGGTTGAAAAGGTCCATTCGACGCAATAATTATTGGTTAACCCCACGGATTGATTGTTAAAGCTTGAGTCGGCGGGGAGGAAGCCAGAATTTACCTTAGCGGACCTGGGTGGACAGCTAGAAACACAAAAATGCGCAAGAGATTCGTAAAAAGAAATAGGCGGAACAAGAGCAAAAGGGGAGGAAGTGTGAAACCATCAGAATGATCTAAAAAGAAATTGACCCCCCCCCTTTTTTTTTGGATGGGAACTCAGTTAGGGTAGGAATAACTGAGGAGTACCCAATTTGAAATCCCAATCTCGAGCATCTTTTTATCCACTCATATTATGATTATCTAGGACGAAATAATCCTTCTGACAATCTTTTCATTCATTTTTGGATACAAATCAAATAAATGATACTTAACATCTATTTGTTAAGCTGACTCTGTTTTCTATTCAACCTTTTTCTATATCTCTAACTAAATAAAAAGTTGTTAGTGAACATCGACTGGTAGAAATATTTATGAAAAAAGGTTTATTAAGAAATCTATTTTCTTTTTGTATTGAAAAGAAAACTGAGAAGGTTGAGATGGATCCAGAAGCAATCATTCTTTGTGGCGAACGGAATCCCGTTGGTTCAGATTGGAACTTTCTGTGCAATTCCGCTGTGCTATTAAAATATCGAGCACGGGTTCCCTCTGAAATAACCAATGAGGAGCCGTATGAATACTTAGATTCATGTACGGTTTCGAATCAGAGACGGTAAAATACAACTAAACTGTCGACTATCCTTATCTGGAAGTCTAAGCACAGTTGATATAGTCGACAACCAATCCAAGTATGGTATATTTGGATGGAACATTTGGCGCCAACCTATAGGTTTCATAGCTTTCTTCATTTCTTCGTTAGCCGAGTGTGAAAGATTGCCATTTGATTTGCCAGAAGCGGAGGAAGAATCAGTAGCAGGTTATCAAACCGAATATTCAGGAATAAAATTCGGATTCTTTTATGTCGGTTCCTACCCAAATCTCTTGGTTTCGTCGCTATTTGTAACAGTTCTTTACTTAGGCGGGTGGGATCTACCAACTATTATCCATCCGGGAATTAATCAGTTTTTTCTATCTATGAATGCTGACTATGATGTCTACCTTGGTGCGTTTAAAGTAGTAGTGAATATCATTATTACATCAGCCAAATCTTATTTATTTTTATTTTCTTCTATTCTAACTAGATGGACCTTGCCGCGAGTTAGAATAGATCAATTATTAGACCTCGGATGGAAATTTCTCTTACCCGTTGCTTTGGGAAATCTGTTGCTGACAGCTTCCCTTCAGCTTTTGTCATTGCGGTAGAGCCCCCAACCGCTGTGGGGGCAGGTAAGTTTCGCGGTATTCCCAATCTTTCTCCTAATTGAACCTTCTCATTACATATATTTTTTGAATAAATGCCTATTATATGTTCTCGATAATAACCGAGTTACAAAATTATGGTAACCGAGCGGTACAAGCTGCAAGGTACATCGGGCAAGGTTTTGTAATCACACTGGATCATTTGAATCGGTCACCCGTTACTATTCAATATCCATATGAAAAACTTTTACCATCTGAGCGTTTTCGTGGAAGAATCCATTTTGAATTTGATAAATGTATTGCTTGCGAGGTTTGTGTCCGGGTTTGCCCGATCAATCTGCCAGTTATTGACTGGAAATTAATGAAGAGTATTAAGAAAAAAAGATTAGAAAATTATAGCATTGATTTTGGAGTCTGCATCTTCTGTGGAAACTGCGTTGAATACTGTCCGACAAATTGCTTGTCAATGACTGAGGAGTATGAGCTTTCCACATATGATCGTCACGAATTGAATTATGACCAAGTGGCTCTAGGTCGGCTACCCCTTTCTATTCAACAAGACTCTGGCATTCAGATTATCTCCACGAACTACCAAAAAATGGAAGAAGATTTTGAAAGTCGAATAAGTGTTACTTTCAACACCCCCCCCCCAAACATACCATGAATTGACTTGTTAAGAACCAAAAGATTGGTTCCATAAATCGGTTGAAAAATTCCTAACAATTGCTAATTATTTTAATTTCTTATTACTTGAAATTTGAAACCAATTGGGAATATATTTGAATAAAAAAAAATTAATTAACGAATTCAAACTTATATACTTAATTGTTATTCATTCGTTAATTTATGCGTGTTTTTATATCTATATGTACGTGCATGTATATTCATGCACGTACATGTAAATATAAAATTAATAATAAGTAACTAAAAATTTATGTGATACTCATACGATATAGTAATATAATTGAAGACAGAAAAAATTATTTGACTGATCGTGTAAAACGAGTTTATCTGAATCAATTCATGAGTTTATTTTCATCTTAATAGAATTAGGTATTCCATCAGGTAGTTTGGGAGTAGTATCATTCACTAATGTAATTCATTCTGCTTTTATGTCGGGATTGGTTCTTACTTGCATATCCCTATTTTACCTTATACTAAACGCTGATTTTGTAGCCGCCGCACAATTGCTCATTTATGTAGGAGCTATAAATGTTTTAATTGTTTTTGCTGTAATGCTCACCGATAAAACAGTAGGATCCAATTCCTATCCAACCAAAGAGTCTGGTATTACCCTGGCGGCTTGCGCAACTCTTTTTGTATCACCAACCCTCGTTATTCAAAACACAGAATGGTCTTACGCTTCTTTTTCAAATGATCAATCAAAAATTATTGAAGAGTTGGCTAAAAAAAGTGATATTAAAGAGATCGGCTATCGATTATTAACAAAATTCTTGGTTTCTTTTGAACTTCTTTCTATAATTCTTTTAGTTGCTTCAATAGGAGCTATCACCGTGGCCCGTGAGGAACAAACGGAAGTAATGAACAAAGGAGCTGTTACGCCTCCACCTTCCTCCCAGCATAAATCCTCATCGTGTCGATCAATGATAATCGATTCAAAATTCTACTAATACTTGAATGATCAATTTTTTTTTGTGGGGGGGTTGATACATTACGCTAGAGCACGAATTAATGTTAGGCGCCTACTCATTCCGTGTTGGCTTCTTCGGATTAATAACGAGTCGACATATGGTGCGAGCACTCATGTGTATTGAATTGATTTTCAATGCGGTTAATATGAATTTTATAGCGTTTTCCAACTCTTTTGAAAATTCACGATTAGAGGGAGAAATCTTTTCCCTATTCATAATAGCTGTAGCAGCCGCCGAAGCTGCCATTGGATTATCTATTGCTCTAGTGATTTATCGAAATAGAGGATTAATACGTATTGATCAGTTTAATTTATTGAAATGGTGATGAATCCATAAATATATTGAAAGAAATTACCAGCTTAATCTTAGATTTTTTGTTACACTTAACTAAGAGGTCTTTGTCAAACCCTCTATCGGTGAACTGATTCTCCTATTTAAAATATTACGCTTTATCTGTCTCAATTTCCATTAATTAATCTGGTTAAACGTACCCATGCTGGCAATACCACAGGTCACATAATTTGGTAGTTACTTGGGAAACGCGAAGGGAAGGGAATAAGCTTTTGCAACCCGTTGTATTGGAAAAAGAATATTTTTGAGACTTTAATGTAATAGGAGCAGAAAGATTCAATGGCACATTCAGTAAAAATATATGACACTTGTATTGGTTGTACACAATGTGTTAGAGCCTGTCCGACAGATGCACTGGAAATGATACCCTGGGATGGATGCAAAGCCAATCAGATAGCTTCTGCTCCCAGAACAGAAGACTGCGTAGGTTGTAAGAGATGCGAATCCGCTTGCCCAACAGATTTCCTAAGTGTACGTGTTTATCTTGGAGCTGAAACGACTCGCAGCACGGGTTTAGCTTATTAATTAGTTGTATCAAAGATTATTAGTCAAATACTACTTTTTTCTTTTTCTTATACCATTACCGATTCATACTCGAATCTTTATAAAAGATCTTGATATGAATCGGAATGATATGAGTCAGGATGCTGATCTGAACTTACCAAAAAACTTTCAAGACAATTAAATTATCACCCATGATGAGTAACGTACCTCGGCTAACGATAATCGTTCTCTTCCCAATTTTTGCGGGTTTCTTGATTCCATTATTTCTTCAGAGTGAAAGCAGTAGAATGGTCCGGTGGTACACCTTAGGCATTTGTACATTAGAATTTGCATTAATCACTTATATATTTTATTGCCATTTCCATATTCACGAACAATCCATTCAATTACTTGAAAATTTTAGTTGGATTGACTCTATTCAATTCCATTGGAGGCTAGGCATAGATGGGCTTTCCATGAGTCTGATTCTACTCACGGGTCTTGTTACTACTGCAGCAGTGTCTTCGGCTTGGCCAGTCACTAAAAATACACATTTGTTTTATTTTTCAATGCTAGTTATGTATAGTGGTCAAATAGGACTATTTGCATCTCGAGACATTCTTCTTTTCTTCTTTATGTGGGAATTAGAATTGATCCCAATTTATTTACTTCTCTCTATATGGGGCGGAAAGAGACGTCTCTATTCGGCTACAAAATTCGTTTTATACACAGCTGGCGGTTCCGTCTTTCTCTTAGTTGGAGCTATAGTTATGAGTTTTTATGGGAGTGGAACACCGTCCTTCAACATTCAAGACTTGATTGTGAAGCCATACCCCGTTTCATTGGAATTACTTTTGTACACAGGATTCCTAGTAACTTACGCAGTAAAATTACCAATCTTTCCTTTTCACACCTGGTTACCGGATACTCACGGAGAAGCCCATTACAGTACGTGTATGTTGTTAGCTGGAGTGCTCCTAAAAATGGGTGGGTATGGATCAATTCGAGTCAATATGCAAATTCTATCTCAGGCTCATTCGAGAATTTCGTGGTGGTTGGTATTGATAGGATCAATCCAAATTGTTTATGCTTCTTTAATTTGTTCAAACCAATATAATCTAAAAAAAAGAATTGCTTATTCATCCATTTCCCATATGGGATTCGTAGTGATTGGAATAGGTTCTTCGACAGATACAGGTCTTGACGGGGCCCTCTTACAAATGCTTTCCCATGGATTGATAGGGGCAGCTCTATTTTTTTCCGCAGGAGCTTGTTATGACCGAACGCGGACCCTTTCCCTTGACCAACTCGGTGGAATAGCCATTTCAATGCCTAAATTATTCGCCATGTCTAGTGCCTTTTCAATGGCATCCTTTGCCTTACCGGGAATGAGCGGTTTTGTATCCGAGTTATTAGTTTTTCTAGGAATAGTTACCAAGACAACTTATTCCCCCTTTTTCAAAATACTGGTGACTGCAATGGAAGCAACCAGTATAGTATTAACCCCTATTTATTTATCATCAATGTTGCGTAAAATATATTTTGGCTATAATAAAGTTAATTATTTAGACTTGTCCCTAAATGATATTGGACCAAGAGAAATTTTCATTTTGATTTGTTTTTTATTACCGATTCTGGGTATCGGTTTGTACCCCAACATGATTCTACCCGTGTGGAACAGCCAAGTAGTCACTGTTTTTCCTTGATCGATAATTTCGCGATGAAAGGTGTTGTATCATTTTCATTCTTTTTTATCTATTACTATTTAATCAATAAAATAGAGGAATAAAGATCTTGTTAAAAAATGCTTATATATGGAAAACTTTGATGGGGAATCCACCTCACTTAGGATTCCCCATAAGATTTCCTATATATTCTTTTTAGCATACTACGCTTTTGCCAGTGCCCATCTCGTTGTTACCGCCACGTAGCGTCCTCACCTGTTTACTGCTCGCGTTCAATTTTCACAGAAAACTCTTTTGTAACCAGATCAGATTATTGAATTAATCAGATAATCTGATTAATTCAATAATCTGATTAATTCAACATTTTTCACTGTTTCTAAACTAACCAGCCGTAATTATGCAAACCAATTCCCAATAGATTAACCCCTAAGAAACGGATCCAAACCAAGAGAAAACCTATGGATGCTATTGCAGCGGGTACTTGCCCTCTCCAACCATTAGCCATTCTAGCATGAATATAAGTAGCATATATTAACCGAGTCACCAGTGCCCAAGTCTCTTTAGGATCCCAGCTCCAATAAGATCCCCATGCCTCGTTAGCCCACACTGCCCCGGACAGAATACCAATAGTTAAAAGAGAAAATCCTAAACTAATCATTTGGTAGATCCATTGGTCCATCCGATTAACCAACTGGTACTTACCTAGGTTTAGAAATAATTGAAAAAAAGATTCTTTTACGGTATCATTTTTTGTTCCTATTGTTTTGAAAAAATCTTGGGCTATACACCAAGTGGATATCAAATGAATAGTATTCCGGTTGAAAGCAAGTACGGAACATTCTTTTTTGGAACTGGAATAAATAATTGATAGAGACACTGCTAGCAAAGATCCACGTAACAAGGTTGCGTAACTCAATGACATCATACTCACATGCATTACTAACCAGTGCGACTGCAAGGCGGGTATCAACCGTGTCTGTCGTTCCATCCCTCCGGGAAGACCTGAAGTTGCAAATCCATGGATCAATGTGGCACCCGATGCTGTAACTGTGCTTGACCAACCATCCCGATCTTTAAGAGCAAGAATGAAATAAATTAAGGAAGAACTCCATGAAATGAAGATAAGTGATTCATATAAGTTACTTAGTGGCAGGTGTTTAGAATCTATCCAACGAGTAATCATAAGGGCAGTTGTGCACGCAAAAGCGATTACCATGCTCTTATGACTGAAATTTCTTTCAAGCTTTTTAGATTTGCCAATTGAATAGACCCATTCAGACAAAGTAGTGAAGAAAAGCATGAACAAAGAAATATAAGCAAATATTTTTTCTGTATCAGTGTACATCGTGTCGATAAAGAATTCTTGATATTTTCATTTTTGTTACTCAATCCATATTTAGGTATCCATTGTATTCATACTCTGAATTTATACTCAGTTTCATTTATTAGCAAATAGATTTTTACGGTATTCCTCACTAATCGATAATTTTTATAGGGCTGTTCTTCTGTCGGAAGCTATCCCATGAAATAGACTGAAGTGCCGCTACTCGGACTCGAACCGAGATGCTTTAGCACTGCTTCCTAAGAGCAGCGTGTTTACCAGTTTCACCATAGCGGCCTAGCAGTTAGTTACACTTATGGTATCATATTGCTGAGTAACGCGTCAATGCTATTACCTGTCTATAATAAAGAAATGAGCAGGAAACCCAGGAGAAAATATAGAATAATGATTTTTTTATAGAATCAGCAAAGACTAAAGGTTGCTGTTATAATTCTTATATAATTACGGGATATAGCGCAGTTCGGTAGCGTACCATCTTGGGGTGATGGGGGTCGCAGGTTCAAATCCTGCTATTCCGACTAACAGTGGTTCTAAAGTTTTAGCCGATGTGGTATCAGGAGAAACAAGGAAGAAAGGAAAATTCGTGCTATTTCGTCTTATTCTCCTGTTCCTCAATTTTACTTTTCATTATCCTTATTGCTCTTTATGAATTGTTCGTTAGTTTTCGGGACAGATTTCAATCGATAAACTAGACATTACATTACGCAAAATCATCCAGATATGGATCTCTTAACTGACTCTATTAACAAATTTCAACTCCAAGATAAAAATTTTGAAATGTTTAAATAATCAGGCTTAGAAAAAAAAAGAAAATTTTTTGTTAGTTTATAATAGAATTCGCGGTTATAGATGGATATGCCTTTCTAAACATATAGGAACAGATATTTCAAATTATGTATTCAGATACTACGCTTTTTCCTATTTTATAGATTCTTCCAATCAAAACATTTTCAAATAGTTTTGGTGTGTATTCTCAAAAAAGAAGCATATCTGATACTATGTCCACTACTCAGCAGGATTGATCCCGGTTTTACCGGGATCACCCGTATCTGAAACATAGTCAAATTGATTTACTGTTTTCCCATAAAATTCAATTGAGTAATAGCTTAAAAAATGAAATTTGATGAACAGACAGTGTCGTTAATTGGAATCATTTTGTTCGGGAACGTCCTTTTTCTGTTGTTATACCGTAGTAAAAACTTTTTGAACGACTCGTTAAAACGGATCTAGCTAAAGAATAAGCTTTCAATGCTTCTTCGATTGATTTACCTTTCCAAACCTGGTTACGAATCTTTTTTTTTGATTTTGAAGTACGTTTCTTTGGAACTGCCATAACTAATACATTTTTTTTTAATTGTTTAAACAAGTTGATTGACACAACTGTATTGATACGTTTCAATAGAATAAATATAATGAAAAAAACTTGTTTTGGGCATAATTGACAAGAGAAGCATCCTAATATTTTTTTAGAGTCGCATGAAAAAAAAAAGCCTAATAAAGAGAAATCTTTTTACCCAGCATTTTTTTCTCACAGAAAGTAGTTTAAACTCTCATTAAATTTTTTCCATTCAAACAGATAGATTCGACAACGAATCGAACGAATTCCTGTCTATGTCCTGATTTTCTTCCCCGACCAGTCTTTTTATGCTGTATTTCTCCTATCAAATTCTTCTTGTCAAAACAATTGTGCAGAATCCTTATTTTAACCATAGCATTATTGAGCCATGGACGTCCTACTATCAGTTCAGACCCAAAACAAATTAGTGAAACTCGATAGACTGAAACCTTTCTTTCAAAACTTGATACTTTGCACCCAATTGATGCAAATCGATAAGTGTCATAAAATCTACCTGGTTCCACTAGGAGCTGCTTTCCCCCGACATCAATTATTGCATAATTATTCATTGCGATTTTTCGGAAATCTCTTGTAAAACTAATTGGTTTGAAGACAAGAACTTCGATTCTAACTAGTATCTCCGAGTGTTCGGATTTCTGTCAAGTTTCGCGAAGAGAATGAATAAAAGACAAATAGATATTTTCTTTTATTGAAATGTTGCTCACAGTTCCATCCACTTTTTACACCTTGTATCTCCTAAAAAATATTTAACAATTACTGGTACTAACTTTTTCAAATCGAGCTTTATATGTCCATGGAATTATCATATGAATCCGCTTGGATTATACCTTTGTGTCCCTTAATTACTTCTGGCGTGATTGGATCCGGATCCTTCTTCTTTGCGAGAGCCACTCGAAGCCTTCGTTGTTTCTGTGCTACCATCAGTGTTCTCTCATTAGCCGTATCTATGTTTGTCTCTATCATTTTATTTTGGCAACAGGTAATTACTCATTCTAGGCATGAGTATTTATGGTTATGGCTATCTAATAATTCCATTTCTTTAGGGGTAGGTCTGCTAGTTGATTCACTTAGTCTTATAATGTCGGTACTAGTTACTACCGTTGGCACTTCCGTCATGATCTACAGCAGTAGTTACATGTGTCACGACCGTGGATACATAAGATTCTTCGCCTACTTAAACCTTTTCACAGCTTCTATGTTAGGATTAGTTTTTAGTCCCAATTTGATACAGATTTATGTTTTTCGGGAATTAGTTGGTATGTGTTCCTATTTATTGGTAGGCTTTTGGTTCACGCGACCAAGCGCCGCTAATGCTTGCCAAAAAGCTTTTGTAACCAATCGCATTGGGGACTTCGGATTATTGCTAGGTATTCTAGGTACATATTGGATAACTGGTAGTTTTGAGATCCATGAATTGTGTGACTGATTCAGTATCTTAACAAACAATGGCCAAATGAGTTCCCCCTTTGCTAACATATGTGCTATTTTTTTGTTATTAGGGCCAATGGCCAAATCCGCTCAGTTTCCTCTTCATGTATGGCTCCCAGACGCAATGGAGGGACCCACTCCCGTGTCCGCTCTCATACATGCGGCTACTATGGTAGCTGCTGGAATCTTTTTCGTAGTGCGAATGAATAGGTTTTTTGACAATTTACCTTTAAGCTCAAATGTCATTCGTTGGGTGGGTGGAATAACAATTCTGTCGGGAGCAATTATAGCCATTGGTCAGAATGATATAAAAAAAAGTTTAGCCTATTCTACTATCTCCCAGTTAGGATATATGATGCTCGCTCTAGGTATCGGTGCTTATCGACTCGCCTTGTTTCATCTTATAACCCATGCCTACTCAAAAGCTTTACTCTTTCTTGGATCTGGTTCGGTAATTCATTCGATGGAAAAACTTGTTGGGTATTCGCCCAATAAAAATCAAAACATGTTTGTTATGGGTGGTTTGCGAGAGTATATGCCAATAACTGGAATCACTTTTTTATTAGGCACCCTGTCTCCTTCTGGTGTACCGCCGTTGTCCTGCTTCTGGTCCAAAGAAGAAATTATTACAGAAAGTTGGGCCTATTCTTCTTATTTAGGAATCATAACTTCATTTGCTGCAGGTCTTACTGGATTTTACATGTTTCGCATTTATTTTCTCACCTTCGAGGGAACTTTTCGTTTGAGTGATACTAGTAATTCTCTGCCAGATCCTCTCTTTCTTTGGGGAAATACCCAATCGATGGACTTTTCTCAGAAACAAAACGACCGTTTTTCCTTATATGTAGAAGAAGGAAGGAGTGATGCCGTTTCAGACCAAGAGAATTCAAGCTCATCAAGTTCTGATGTTTTTCACTCCTCGAAGTCTTTGTATCCCAAAGAATCAGATACTTGGATGTTATTACCTATTGTAACCCTATCGGTACCAACTCTTTTAATTGGTTACCTAGGAATTCAGAATCCTCGGCAAGGAGCAAGTATTGATTTATTATCTGACTGGCTAAGTGCTATAGTTCCGTATTCCAGCGAGATTGAACAAGGATTTAACAGTTACCTTTTTGTAAAACTATTGTCCCTAATTCTGTCGCTTTCCGGTGCTTTTGCCTCCTATAAGATCTACGGGTTTAAATCATCTTACAGGCCAGAAAGAAATCATGACAATAAGAATTTGCAAATCATGATGAAAAATTTATTGCCTTTATTAATAAATTCTATTCAAACATTTTCGAGAAATGAGGGTTATATCAACCAAATTTATGATATTGTTTTCATAAGGAGTATACGATATATTAGCAGTTTAATCTCATTTTTTGATCAATGGATCATCGATGGGATAATAAATGCCCTTGGTATTGGGGGCTTATTAGCAGGAGAGGCCGTAAAATACGTAGAAGGGGGTAGAATATCTTTTTACTTATTTGGATTAATTGTTGGAATTACCTCATTATTGATTTTCTTTGTTTCCAGAAACGTGTATGAAATAAATTTTCATAATTAATTATTTTTTCAAAAGAGTTTTTTTTCCATTCTGAGACTCTTACCAGAATAAATACTGTGACTATTCTACCATGCTTCTCGGAAAGGGAGGAAGAAAAACTCGTGATTGGTTATTGATCAGTACGCCGTGTGTGGGGGGGGGGGGTAGGCCAAACCATGACGGGATCAACTACGACCGGGATCTTCCGCACCCCCCCCCCCCCCCACTCTATCCGACCGAAAAGGAGAAAGGGATTGCTATCACTATGGCTTCCTCCTATAATAGAAGTTGAGTCGTATCCAAGCTTTATAAAGTATCGATTCGTTCAACATGTATGGGATGAGACCCCCGTCATTTTCCTCGATAGCTCAGCGGTAGAGCGGTCGGCTGTTAACCGATTGGTCGTAGGTTCAAATCCTATTCGGGGAGATTCATTGATTTGCGGTCGAATAAAGATAGAAGGAAAGAGGTATCCGATGATGCAGGTGATGCCGCAGGTTGCCGGTAGGACAGACAACTTGATCTGCACCAAACGCCAAAAGAGGGGAAAATCTAACAAATAAAAATAGCTAGGCGTCTCTCTTTATCTTTTCTCATGAGGCATCGAATATTGCTAGAAACTTGCACTCTCTGCATCTCGGACTCCCCGTTAGTATTTTTCCGCTCCTGCACCAAACAACCCGCGTTGGACTCGAGTCCGGCCCATCGATGGTGCCGGCGAAGGATTCAATACTACGGTTTTCTAAACCTTCGCAATGAATGAAGGAAAGATCTCCTTCCCTTTTTCTAGATCATCTTAAATGCTTGTAGGGACCCGTGTTTGGCGCAACTTCTTTTGGAATTTCCACTTTGCAATACTGAATGGAACGGTTAGAATGAAAAGAATCAATTATTGGCCTCGTGAGAGTCGAAACAGATTGAAGGCTTTTCTTTGTTTTTCCTGTTCTCAACTAGGCAGTAGTACCGGAACTCGTTTCTTGGAAACGCTTTTCTTTCAGTTTCTGCCGATATTCCAAGAGTGCCGATCTGTGACCATGTGGAGCTCGAATCGATTCTATCCCCTCCCCAAACATCCCATGGGAAATCCGACCCGAAGAAGAACCAACGAATTCCTTAGATATCCCTAGAGATTCCTGAGTCTCAAACTTGCTATACAGTAGCTCTTATATCATTTGATTTCGGCGAATAATAAAGGGGCTATGCTTTTGCGTCCGAAGGGAGCGAGCGCACATATCTATCAAGGATTCCTTGTGGGCAAGCAGGATGTTGAAGCACCACGATCCTTTGGGAGGAACGACTTCCCAGACCCCCTAGACCATATTATTAGCCTTCTCAAATTCAATAGACTTTTCTCCCTCTCTAGAGTGAGGAGACTATGAAAACGGAAAAGGATCCAACCAAGATTTGTTTGTCGTTCGAAGCATAATAAGCAGGAGTCACCGAATCGGTAACGGTAAGGGGGGATATCTCTTCCCCCTACCGTTACCGATTCAACCTACTGACGGTTCTATATAGCTAGAGATCTAGGATGAATAAGAAATATGTAATAATTTTTTTCTTTTCATACTGAACTTTCATTTGAGAATTCTTTTGCCGTTCGATCCAACGAAGTTCCATCGAACCAGAATGGATTGAGGAGATATTGGTAACTCTCGAGCAACATATTATAAATAAGAAAGTCTTTGAATTGGGAACGGTTCCGCCTCATCCATCTATTTCTATGAACCAAAAGCCTAGGACGAATGAATCGCTCTTTCCAATCTTCTACTACAATGTTTTGATACAAGTGAATAGGGCGAGATATGTGTGGATATTGCAAATGTATATGCATAAACCAAGTCTCTTTAAGGTATTTGGAATCGGAATGTTGCCCCTCGTCCGAATGACCATTATTCGACTGCTTCTTCAATAACTCAGTAGTGATCGATTTTCGATCATACCCACGATTGAGAAAACTCTTTTTAATTTTTTCATTCGGGAAACGTTTCTCGCGCTCCTTTCTCATACCGTAAGTCACATAAAGCCTCCGGAGGAATTCTTGCTTCACTAAAAAACTACGACGTGAGGAAGGAGGGTTAGGATCCGACTGAAAGAGAAGCGTGGGGTCCCAGACGAAACGTCCCCCTACAAATAGACTTGGTTCATCAGATCGATTCCATTGGGTTTCGTATGGATTCGACGAGTCAAAGATTCCCAGTTCAAGGAATTGCTCGCGTAACAATATGGTCTCGAACCGATCCTCCAATCTTTTGGCCTGTCTTTGTTTCAATTTATCCAAAGTTCTTTCGTAACTGAAAAAAGATCCTTTTGTATCATATGATTCAATTTGGCTAAGTTTTATAGTGTTCCAGTCAAGTTCCCGTTGGTAGATTTTAGAATGAATCTGGTGAAGAAGTATTACGTTCTGCAAATCATCGGATTCAGACGATAATCTTATCGATTCATAAGTACCACTTCGCATGAAACTGAAATTCCAAAGCTTGGGAGACCCAGTCGTTTCACGCGATACTTCTTCCGAAATCAAGTCTGTTTCACCTGACTGTTTGATTTCATAATTGGTTCGAAGTCCCTTTTTTCCCGTAGATTGGGAAAAACGACTTGCATGTATCATATCCGGGGAACACCCCATAGGAGAAGGAAAGGAAAGGCTATTCTCAGATTGATTTCCACTTCCAAAAATTTCTGGTCGTGGAAAATCCCTCAGAAGGTTTTCCAGAATACCACAAGCTAGATGAAAACCATTCTCTAAATACTTATCAATAATAATGGGATTGTCTCCCTTTATTAGATCCATTCTTAACCAGTAATCATGAGCCGCTAATACAGCCAGTAGCCCCAAAATATGCGGAAATAGGGTGAGTTCCATAATGGTTGACTCGGTTCTTGGAGACTCTAAATACCAGTCAGATAAGTGATAAAATTGCTTCTTTAGTGTATTAGTACCAATCCACAAAGAATCTGTGGTAGGAGTATCTACCAAACTCTTTTTCGGAATAGCTTTTCCTATCCTATGAAAAAATATTTTGTACTCCGAACCGGATTCAATTGCATTATCCAGATAAGTCGCAACCACGCGTTGTCTATGTAAAGCAAATAGAATTGCATTACTACATACAATTTTTTCTCTTCTATAAGTACTGATTAATAACGCTTCATGAGCAAGAAAGAATAAATCTCGTTTACTATAACCCGTAGTTCCAAACCCGGTTCCTTTAAGAAAAGATGGATCAGCCTGTATGTTAAATCCTTTGACACATGATAGAATCGACAATTCTTTCTGACGCTGAAAACTATTAGGTTTACGAAGATTTATCAATTGGTTTAACCGATTTGGGGCTATCAAAGCTGGATCTATCTTTGCAGGTATGTGAGTCGAAGCCATGACAAGATTGTTACAAATGCGAGAATCCCTGTTCTCATTATGAATATTCCTCAATACTAGGCAAAGTAAAAATCTGGGATCAGCTTCTAATTTGTGATACGAACCATGAACACTCAATTCATGAATATCTTGAATCCATATTGTACAGGGAGACATCTCCTTTGCTATTCCAAAAATAGAATTGACTCGACGTACGCTTTCTTTTGAGATAAAAAATCCACGTACATTCTTCTTAAAATAGGATCGATTGTATAGCAATTTTCTTATCGGTAGTTTCACCAACGGGAAGTGGGAATTGGATGCTATATCCCTAATGAGATAAGACCTTCCAGTTTCCTCGGACCCTACTAATAGAATTCCCTTAGATGGTAAGAATCCTGATTGGAGCGAAATAGGTGTTTCGCGACATGGCCTATGCGGTACACCGCTCTGTCTCATTGTCAAAAGATTTCTTTCAAAAGCGGAAGAAACCCACTTCTCCGCGGGATCCAACTTATGGATCTTGTAGTTCCATAGATTATTTTGACGTATTTGAAGTAGGTATGACAAAAAAAGCAATCCTTCTTGTGGAGAAGATTCATGATTCATCCCGCTACTTGAGCTAAAATTCCATTTTGATTCGTACTCGGAAACAGTCTCATTCGTAACTAAGTACTGAGTCAGTAATTCCTTATTGGTCCTAAGGGTATCGGGGCTTTCCTTATGAAGCATCCATGACTCGAGTTCACTTTTCACTAAGGAGTAAAAGAATATATTATTGAGATAGTTCAGGAATCTCTTCAAAGAATGTATCAGTAGATCCCTCGTTGTCATTTCTTTTATCGAAGGGGAATACATTAGCTTTTCCAGATGGGATCTACGCCTCGGGTCCATCAAGTATTCAATCGTATTGAAACGTTTCCATAAATAGAGGGAACTAAAACCTGAAACAGCGGGCCAAAAATGCTTGGAAGATGCTAGAACAAAGAGTATCCAAAGAATGAGGTAATATAGGATAGACTGATTTGGGAGTTTCACTGTTGACCATCCCGAGAATGAAACCTTCGTTTCATTCATTTCTTTGACAAGAAAAAGATCTATCTTGGAGAATATGTTATTGATTGAATCGTTTCTGAATCTCTTTCTGAATCTCGATGCTAGTTTTTGCAACAAGTAAGAGCTAGCACTGTCTATACGATTCGCCATTCTTTCTCCGATTCTGGGGATATTGTAGCGTAAATCATCATTTACTTTTAGTCTCACTTCTGGATATGTCTCTTGAATCAGATCGTAAAAGTATCTCCACCAGGTGATGGTGAAAAACCAGGGTATATATTCCCAAAACAAGCTCCATTTCTCCGATATATTGTCCCTCCAACAAATCCAAGAGATCATATACTCGTTCAAATCCTTTAAGAATTCCTTGAAATCAATGGGATGATACGAACGGATAGGTTCTTCCCAGACATCTAGATCTGCTAGCTTCTCTTTGTGCAAAACCCCCCTTCCAATCAATTCCGTGAAAGATCTTGTTGCACCGATGCGGAACAATGAGGATTTTTTCGACCAGTAAAGTGTTTCCAATTCTTCTGATTCCCAGAAAGATCTGATAGATGAATCACTTTGATCGAGCCGATTTCCAATGCAATCATTCACCAAGCTTGATCTCTCTTCAATAGACTTCTCTGAATCGACTTGATCCAAGCCCATATTCTTAGGACGGGGTCGAGGTCGCCGATCCGTCGATAACTTAGAATTTTTCGATGTTTCGCACGAGGAATTCCCACTTCTACTATACGAAAAGAGAGAGGAATCTCCCGTTTCACGAGCAGATGGGCTCAGCTTCGACAGGAATCTCTTTAGGTCCAAAATTGAATGGAAATGCCTATCTGAATGGATTGGGAATACTGTCAATTTATCTGGATCAGACGGAGTAGGTTGAATTGTCGCGCATATAGAATCCTTTATTTCCCTTTCTGCTCGTTGCAAGAAGTTGGGGAATAACCAATCAGACACGTGGGACTGAATTGATGATATTATCTCCTCCCTACCGAAGGATCCTATTCTCAATAGGTAGATGACTTCATGGTCGGAACCCACAGGAAAATCATCCAAGAGATTGGAATAACTATTGCTATATTTTCCAATGAGGAGATGCCTTTTGATCCTGAGCTCCGGAATAGAATCTTTCTTGGCATGGTTCAACAGAAATAGATGAAATTGGTTTAGAAAATCTCGTGTATTCATCCTATCGAGAATATGTCTCGAAATATTTTCAATACTCTTGTTTGAACCTTTTCCGCAACTCCAATTCTGTAAAAATAGATTCCAATTTTGCTTTCCTGTGATGGAAAGAGCATGATCAGAGAAGTTGGTTTGCATAGATTCGATGCAGGAAAATTCAACAAGAGAGAAATCTACTGTGTGCTCGAGAAAGATCGAATAATCTGCGGGTTCCTCGTTCATTAACAATCCGGAATCTATAGATAAGCGATCTTTTTCTTCGAGAATTCCTTTTAGAACAGAAAATTTTTTCTCAATATTGAGTGAATCCAAAAAGGGATCGAGCCACGTCATATCATTCAGTTTATCAAGCCAATAATCAATTGTATCTCTCAGAACCTTTCGGCAAAAAACCTTGGAAAAAATCGATTTGCAAAGAAATGACATATTGGTCAATTCGTGGGAATACCTTCTGTTCCTTTCAATCGCCATATCAGTATTACCAATAGGACTCGTTAAAAATCTGTTTTTCCATATTGATATCTCGCGAATCGATGTATCCAAGTCAGATTCGATTCCTAGCGATACTTTCCCTGAAGTGGAAAGGGACAGGTTCCCTATTGTGTCAAGCCATCCGTGCGCTTTGGACCAGGCATTCATATCCTCATCAATTCGGAATGGAATACGCTTGCTCAAGAGATACCCTGCGTACTTCTTCCATTTCAAAAATCTTTCTTCAAGAAAAAAGTTTCCTAAACGAGTGGATCCTTTGCTTCCCGCCCCGCCGTCCAATTGATAATGGATTCGTGAGACACACTCATAGGCTAATGCACGAAGATCATCATGTAGAAGAAGCGTGTAGATCGAGCAGAGAGAGATTAACCTCTTTTGTTCATACCATCTAACTAGGGGATATAGAAAATGTATGCTCCTTTCTTCTTTGAATCGACTCGGACAAGCAGTATTTTGATTCCCATTATTGACTCTTGGAAGTACCTTTTCGAGACGTAAATATTGGCTATTTTGAAGTTCAAATTTTTTCAAAACTATTGTATTGAATGGTATAAGAAATCCAATCAATCGATCTATTGGCTCATTCTTTGTTTTTGAATAGATTTGCAAAATAGAAGATTCTCCCCTATTTTGATGAGAATCGAACCCTAATGATTGGAGGAACCACTTAGGATTCTGGAATAGATAGAGACTCCTATTGAAACTATTTCCCGCTAATCCCACTGCAAAAGGGAACAATGATTCAACTTGCTGCCGATGCACCGAATTCCTATACTCGAGTAGCATGAAGTCTAATTTTTTGAAAGGTAAAAGATTGCTCTTTTGTTTCGTTACTCGTAGCCGATCAGAATCCTTTTGGTAACAGTCATTATTACGACGTACTAAAAACCTATAGAATTCGAAAAACCTGCGGAGATCTCCCGGATTGCTATCCATGGATCGTAGATGAATCCTATTCATCATCTTTCCGGATGTATTCCCGCTAGGATTCCTTACTGCCCAGACCTTGCACCCACCTGAAACCGGGGGATTCCTTACCTCATATGTAGGAAATTGCTGTTTTTCTCCCCCCGAACCTGCAAAAAAATCTCCGTTCAATTTCGAGTCATTATTCTGATATACTCCTTTTTTTCCATCCTTCGAGAATCCCACTGGCGTAGGAACAGAATAAGAGAATTGAGAAAAATCTATTGCTGGTTCTTTGACTGCGGTACCCCTATGAAGAAGTCTCGCTAAATCTATTGAACCTCTTTGTATCGAATCTCTCTCGTTCAAGCGATGCACAAGGGTTGCTACTGCTAGTAACACGAGGATTTCCAGGGCGGTGCTATTACCCCTCTCCCGTACGGAACCGCGCGGGTCTCGTAGGAAACGTGAACCCAACATTCATAAGTCAAATAGTTTAATAAAAGGTTTATAGCTAGAGAACGGACCCATTAAGGATTCTCCTTGATTTTGGTTCTTGAATACTTCAAAGAAGTAGCGGAATCGATCGATTCCTACTGACTCCAAAAGGTTAGATAGGGAATATGAAGTTCTTACTTTGTTTTCTTCCACTTTTTCCACCTCATTCCTCCTCTCCATTGTATTTCTATGGAATAGATACTATTTGCTTATACTATTCTATTATAAGAAAAAAATGGGAAGTTTCAAGACCCAATGGAGTGAATGTTGCCCCGAACGTAGTAATTTATAGACATTTTGGGATCCAAAAATTCCATTTTCCTTGGAATCTCGACCCGTTGCAAATTGGGGGAAACCCTATCTATTTCTTTCTTTTTTTTTCTATCGACCTTTTTTCGTTCACGCGAGAATCTTGAGGTATGCAACCGAATGGGCGAACGACGGGGATTGAACCCGCGCGTGATGGATCCACAATCCATTGCCTTGATCCACTTGGCTACGTCCGCCCCTCCCCTTACTTGTTCTTGAAACGTAGAAGGGAACAAAATCTATTCTACAGGGTCATTCAATTGAGAAACGTTTCATTGGTCCATTTTTTGAATGGTAGATCCATCTCATAAAGAATGTGTTTTCGATTCATTGCAATGAGCGCGGGATTACAACCATTTTGTCAATTGGAAGAAAAAAAATTGGATGCTTCTTACAGTTGTAGAAGAGTATTCTAAATATTTTGAAGGATTCAGAATCGAGAGCCCATCGCGTGGAGTCACGGCAGACAATAACAATTCTTTCTATCTGTTCGATAGGACTCAGTTTCGTCTCAGTTTCGTGAAATACCAAGCCTTTGAAAAAGAGAAGGCTTGGTATTTCATTATACTGCAGGACCAGGAAAGTATTATCCGTTTACAGAAGGAGCTTCAATAGAAGCTAAGTCTAGAGGGAAGTTATGAGCGTTACGTTCGTGCATAACTTCCATACCTAAGTTAGCACGGTTGATAATATCAGCCCAGGTGTTAATTACACGGCCTTGACTATCAACCACGGATTGATTGAAGTTGAAACCGTTCAAATTGAATGCCATGGTGCTAATACCCAAAGCGGTAAACCAAATGCCTACTACGGGCCAAGCAGCTAAGAAGAAGTGTAGAGAACGAGAATTGTTGAAGCTAGCGTATTGGAAGATCAAACGGCCGAAGTAACCGTGAGCGGCTACAATGTTGTAGGTTTCTTCCTCTTGACCAAACTTGTAACCTGCATTAGCAGACTCATTCTCAGTTGTTTCTCTGATCAAACTAGAAGTTACCAAAGAACCATGCATCGCACTAAATAGAGAGCCGCCGAATACGCCAGCTACACCCAACATGTGGAAAGGATGCATAAGAATGTTGTGCTCAGCTTGGAAAACAATCATAAAATTGAAAGTACCAGAAATGCCTAGAGGCATACCGTCTGAGAAGCTTCCTTGACCGATTGGATAGATCAAGAATACGGCGGCAGCAGCTGCGACGGGAGCTGAGTATGCGACAGCAATCCAAGGACGCATACCTAAACGGAAGCTTAATTCCCACTCACGACCCATGTAGCAAGCTACACCAAGTAGGAAGTGAAGAACAATCAGTTCGTAAGGACCACCATTGTATAGCCATTCATCAACGGAAGCTGCTTCCCAAATGGGGTAGAAGTGTAAACCTATAGCTGCAGAAGTAGGGATGATAGCACCGGAGATAATGTTGTTCCCGTATAGCAAAGATCCGGAAACAGGCTCACGAATACCATCAATATCTACAGGAGGAGCTGCGATGAAAGCAATGATAAATACAGAGGTTGCGGTTAACAGGGTAGGAATCATTAAGACACCGAACCATCCGATGTAAAGACGGTTTTCGGTGCTGGTGATCCAGTCGCAGAAGCGACCCCATAGGCTTGCGCTTTCGCGTCTTTCTAAAGTTGCGGTCATGGTAATTTTTGGTTTTCAAAACAATGAGTGATTCCCCAGGCGAGTGCGCTTGTTAACTTATACTATATCATGAAATCCTATTCGTGTCAACTAATCTTGATTCTTCAACACGCAGAAAAAGAAGGGAAGGTCTATTGATATTTTGAACGCCTCTGTTTCTCATCCTTGTTATGCATTACGTATTCAATCTTCGGTAAGAAAGAATTGCGGAGTTCTCTTCTGTATCTCATTGGGAAGAGAAATGTAGATCATCCATTGACAACCAAATCAATATGGATTCCCAGCCCCTATAGAAACCAATATCCTAATATGACAAATGGGACTACAATATTTTGTCCATGGTGGGATTCTTTTCATGAAATGGAATTTCTCGAAGAGAATCAAAAGATTGCGAGTGACACAAAAGAAATGAGTGAGGAAAAAGGAGATTTCTTCTCGGTCAAATCCCCTTGGGTCGAAGTTGAAGCTCAGTACATTTGGATGAAGCGTGAAGGTTTTGTTCCCGGTTCGCAACTAGAAAAAGTTTCCCGAATCGTGACAATTGCTTGGAGCACGCAGATCCCTCGACGTATGCCGCAATTTGTTCTGGTTCCACGATGGATCTCGTATCAATATTTCTCCGATGAGTTTCTCAACTCTGCATTAGTCTCTTCCCCTTCGATAAGGAAAAGGCATTCGAGGAAGAGACTTTCAGAGTATAATCAATCGTTATCAATCTTCTCTTAGAATTCCAATATGTTTCTTCTTCGTCGTCCGATTCTTTACTAGAAGTTTCTGGCATATTCCGATTCCTAATACCCGCCACTGCACAACGAACGGAAGGTTTCAATCCACGACTTTCTTTTTCTTCGTGGATTGAAACAAATCTGAGACTAACGGAAATGAGCAAAAGCTTTATTAGCTTCTGCCATTCTATGGATTTCTTCCCTCTTTCGTACCGCACTACCAGAATTTCTGGCAGCATCCATTGATTCATCACTCAATCTTAAAGCCATACTTCGACCTGAACGTTTTCGACACGCAACCAATAACCATCTAATAGCCAAAGCTTTTCCTTCTGCAGGTACGACTTCAACGGGAATCCGATAAGTCGATCCACCCACACGTTTGGATTCCGTTACAACATCAGGAGTCACCTCACGTACGGCTTGTCGTAGAACAGACAGTGGATTTCTATTTGTCTCTCGCCTAATTTGCCTCATAGCCTGATAAAGAATCTGATAAGCCAATGATTTTTTTCCATCCTTCATGATTCGATCAACCAGCATGTTTACCAATCGATTCCGATAAATCGGATCCGATTCCATGGTTCTCTTTTTGTTCGCTACGACGCTCCAATGTAACATGAGTTTGCAGATGTGTCTTTCGTCTCCTATCCCAATTGTCTTTTACTTAAGACTTTATTTTGGCTTTTTGACTCCATATTGTAGGGTGGATCTTCCGGCTAGTTGGAGATCTCCCTCCAAACTGCACGTACGGCTTTCGTCGTATGCAGCTTTCCATATGATTGAATAGAACAGATCAAAGTAATTTGAAAATACCTCAAAAAATCATATTGACTCGTTAGGCATCGAGTATCCGTTTCCTCTTCCTTCTCCTAGGACTATCTACTTATCATTTCTCTAGGAATAGAGAAAGATCAAAGTCTAGAAATAGAAAAGAGAAAATCTTGCATTTCAATCATCTGACTCAAAATGTCCGTGGGTTTCTCGATTTGATTACCAAATGCTGACAAAATCTTCGGAGAATCTCCGTAATGGTAGTCTGAACCCGTTCCAAAAGAGAAAAGACATTTGAAGATCTTCGCGGTGGGAGTCCAGGTGAGACTCAGCCTACTAAAGAGTAAGACCTTGGACACTAAATTGTTTCACACAAATAGATGGATAATCATCCGTTTTTGCCATAGCAGGCTTCAGTCCCCTGTCAATACTTCCATTCTCAGGTCAGCTATGCGTTTGACATATCAAAACAATTGATACGGAATCATCGCGATGATACAAGTCACGACCGTGTTGTGCAACGCACTAGGACGCCCTTTCTTACGATCCTTTACTCCTACAGCATCTAAAGTTCCTCTAACAATATGATATCTTACACCGGGTAGGTCCTTAACTCTTCCGCCCCTCACAAGGACCACAGAATGTTCCTGCAAATTATGGCCAATTCCTGGTATATAAGCCGTTACCTCAAACTTAGAGGTTAACCGAACTCTCGCGACTTTACGTAGGGCAGAGTTAGGTTTTTTGGGTGTAGTTGTGGAATGGTCGACAGATAGCTAGTTCCAGTGTCACT